TTTTATACTATATTTTCCCTATATATATGTTCTATTCTATAAATTTTTAATTATAGTTAAAGGGAATAATACATTTAATTATAATTATTTTATATTCCCTTTAAATTTTAAACCTTTCCCCCCTTGGGCTTATAGATAAATGCAAGTGATCATCAAAATAGAAGTAAATTTAATACTTCTAGATTTAAACATTTACAAATTTTTACTTTGCCTTATAAAAATAATAAATTAAATCCTATACATATCAATAGTAAATAAATATTGGATTATTATAAATAAGTTAAATTACCAGTACTCCTATTAAATTCTAGATATTTTTTTCTACTTGGTTAGGGTAATTTTGATATAAATATAAACCCTAATTTCAAAGTATAACTTAAGTTATAATTAGATTAACTTTTAATTGTTTAGAATTAGTATGTGCTAATAGAAAGTAATCTGGATCTGGTTATTCAATTGTATAATAAGAATAGAATAGCGAGGTTTTTCTTTAAAATTCTCAAGTTTATTTATAATTTACATCTTAAAAAATTTCTATTAATATATAACTTTTATAATTTTTTTATTATTTTTTTTTTAATAACAAATAAAAGGAGCAATGATTTTATGTAGTCTATTAATATTTATAGTGGCAATAGCCCTATCTTTAATCAATCAAAATATAAGAACAATCTTATATGTAAGAGTCACATCTATAATCTTTATTTATGCCGGAGCATTAGCTTTTAATGCTTTATATATTCAGTCAATTGGATCAGGTATGGGTATCTATAGTGGATTATTGTCTCCTGAAACAACATTTTTTTCTTTAAATGATAAAGATATTTTATTAATACAATCTTCATTTTTTTTTAATAATAAAAACTACCCAAAAACTATGCGTATAAGAGTTTGGAATAGTATAAAAGATGGTTGGAATATACCCGTCTTACCTGACCATATCTCTAAATTAGAAAATAGGATTGATATTAAAATATTTAAAATAATGGGTGGGATTTCGGTTTTCATAATAGTAAGTGGTATAGGTACAAATTTAGACAAAGTTTATTTTTATCCTATATTTGTTATTTCTATTACATATATATTCTATAGAATAATTATTAGTTTTTATGCCTTAAAACAATGGGTTTTTAATATTAAGTCTGGAAAATTCATAGTTAGAAACTCTCCTTTAGATATGTTATCCTCAGTATTAAAAGGTGGTGTGTCTAGTATAAAAACAGTAGGTAGATTTACAGTAGGAACAGGTATGACTTTTGCGTTGTGCTACGAACTTGATGAAATCTTAAAAGAAGAGGGTAAAAATCCTTATTTTGTACCTGCTATGAGAACTGTCGTTAGAAATGCTGGTTTAGATAGTTATGCTAAAAGCTTTTTAGATAAGATAGGTATCAAAGACCAAGAAGTAATGTCAGAACCAGACAAAATAGATAATTTTTTAAATAATGCTTCTGATGATGACAAGAAACTATTTGAGTCTAGTACTAACCTAAAGTGGAATGACTTTGTAAAAGCTCACGAAACTGCTAAGGATATTCAAAAAGGTTCTATTTCAGCAAATGTTTCTTCTATAATTGAGAAAGATGATCCATTTAATTTACGTAAAAAATAATTTATTATATAAATCCCCTTACATTGATATTTACCTTCACTAATATGACCTAACCTCTCAAGCCTCTTACCTCGTTCCTAGGGCAGGAGAGGATAAATGAGAGAGTTAAACTTTATTAAATTAATAAACAAATTTTTTTAAATAATAAAAGAGAGTATATTAAAAAATAAATTATAAAATTAGAAATTATTAAAATAAATTCTAAATATAAAGAGCCAAAATGAATAGAAGATAGCAATTGGAATTAAAAAATACTTACCTCAATCCTCAGCTTCACCCTATAAGAGGAGAGGAGTATTTTTTAATTAAGTTATTTTAATAAATAATGAATTCCTGGCTATCTTCTACTAATGCTAAAGAGATAGGTACTCTTTATCTAATATTTGCAGTCTTTGCAGGTATGATAGGAACAGCCTTTTCAGTATTAATTAGATTAGAATTATCAGCACCAGGTGTGCAAGTATTACAAGGAGACCATCAATTATTTAATGTAATCATTACAGCACACGCTTTCATAATGATCTTCTTTATGGTTAAAATTATAATAGCTTCATTTACCCATCGTATTTATTTGAGCGAGTATATGTATCAAGGAGGAGAAGAATTTATAGTTAAAGATATTTTTATTATTCTAATAGATTTAATCATTTTTTTAACTTTAGTATTACCACTCTTTGAATCTAGTTTAAGTCCTAATACCGATATAGCAAGTATGGTCTCATTAAATAGACTTATTAAATATACTGTATCAGGAATATCTGGAGCCGCAGCTACTTCTACCTTATATAGCCTTCAAATGCAGGTAAGAGATAAATTTAAAATAGAATTTACAAAAACAACCATTGAAAATTCTAGAATAATAGATGAAGTATCGGAAGTACAAGGGGGGGATCTTGTAAGGCTAGTGCAAAAACAACCTATTAATAACTACGCTGAAACATTGGAATCGTCTATAACAGAGCAAGATAAATGTATAGATAGTATAACAAATCAGATTAGTCAAATTAAAGCGTGTGCTGATGGTTCTTTTACTTTAACTCCCGAAGAATTTAAAATCTTAACGGATAAAGCTGAAAATCTAAATAATTCTAATATTCCACTTCCTTACCTATATCCTAATAGAGCGCAGGAGGCCCCCTGGGAAGGAGTAGAAGTAAATTTAAGAAATTTAAGTCATAAATTTTGGGGTGACGATTCTCTTCAAAATATAATTGATATTTATAATTCTTTCATTAGTCAGTTGAATTTTAATCAGTTGTATGCCTTTGCTCATCTCTCTTCATCGATCTTTATGTTGGTGTTGCTGGTTAATATTGTATTTAGTTTGGCAGGTGATTATATAATTAATTATTTTAGACTGGAACAGAGATTCCCACGTCTAGCTAAATTAATAAAAATTAGAAAATTGTTCCAACATTACTATTTAATAGTAAACATTTTTTTAATATTCTTAACCCTACTGGCTCTTATTTTTATAAATCTGGAGATATTAATTTTATACATTCGATAAAATTGATAATTCCCTATAAGGAACGAGGTAAGAGGAAAAAGATAAATTATTTAGAATAAGAAGTACTTTTAGCCTCAGCCTCTAAGAGGAGAGGAAAGGTATTATATACAAATAAATTTAAATCGATATAATCCCTATAAATTTTTATTAGTACTCTACCAGCCTGGAATGGAGGAGAGGTGTAATAAAAACCTTGCAAGTATAAAAAAAGTAATTTAATAATTTTTATATTAAAAAACAAAAATAATTAATAATTTATTCTTTTATTAATATAGCGAGATATAAGTATCGATGACAATATAGTAATAACATCATACAGTAATTCAAAGGGGTTATTAAGGAAAAACTAGCAAATTTATAAAAAAAGGAGGGCTTCAGCCCAAAAGCCACAAATCACTTCGGTGATCTATTAATTAGAATATCTTTAATTATAGTTAAAAAATGTTGGCGATCCTAAGGGAAACCTTTATATACACACTTCCCGAAGTAAAACATTTCAATAGGGAAAGGAAAGGAAATCAACCGAGACTCCGAAAGTAATGGCGAGTGAAATCGGATTAGCCTAAAATCATAATTCAAACAGTAATACACACCAGTAACCAAAGAAGGTAAATAAGTCCTGTATGTTTAAATATGATAACTCTTTTTCATAGGAAAAGAATAAATAAGTACGACGAGAGAAAACTTGTCGGAATATAGGGGAACCATCCTCTAAGGCTAAGTATTATAAATTTAGCGATAGTGAAAAGTACCGTAAGGGAAAGTTTGAAACAGCTATGTATTATTAGACATAAATGAAACAGTTGAATTAGTAACTCTATAAGCAGTCGAAATTTATATATATAAATGACGGCGTACCTTTTGCATAATGGGTCAGCAAGTTAATAGGAGTAGCAAGGTTTAAAGCCTTAGTGAAAGCGACCACACTAACTAGCTATTAAATTAAAAATTAATTATAATAGTATTCTTATTTAAAAATTTAATTAAGAATAGGATATCCTTCTCCTCTCCTCTTAAAAGGGGGGTAGGATAAGTTTCATATTTACTAGGAATAGTAATGGATAAGTTACTTCTATTAGACCCGAAGCTAGGTGATCTTCCTAAGACCAGATTATAATGGATCGAACGGGTGAATGTAGCAAAATTCTCCGAAGAGTTTTAGGAAGCGGTGAAATGCCAATCTGACCTAGTGATAGCTGGTTTTCTACGAAACATATGTAAGTATGACATCTAATCAAGATTTATGGTGGTACAGCACTGAGTTCCCAACTTTCTAAAGTTTAGGTTGCGGGGACCTCGAAAATCTTACCAATGGAAGAGAATCTCGGAATGACATAAATTGATGTTAGATATTCAGACTGCTCATGCTAAGTTGGGTAGTCAAGACGGAAACAGCCGAGAACACGAAACAAGGTCCCAAATGATTTTTAAGTGAAATGAAGGAAGTAATATATTGAAAGCAGCTGTAAAGTGAGCCTGGTAGTCGCTATCTTTTAATAAACGTAATGTAACAACGTAGCAGCCAAATCTAAGAATATTACGCCAAAAATTTAACGGGTCTAAAAAAATCAACCGATATCGTGTTTATTTTGAATATAATCAATGTATTCAATATACAGGTAGTAGAACATTCAGTAATCCAATGATAAAACAGTGTTTCATTGTTTTTAGGTCACTGAAGAGATAATGCTGACATGAGTAACGTAAAAAGAAGTTATAATACTTCTCGCCGAATACGAAAGGGTTATAAGGAAAGGGTATACCACCTTATGTTAATGCGGCCTCTAAGGAGCAAAACCAAAGTTTTGACTGATGAGTATGAAATAGAAAGTCCTACAACCCTCCCCTATTGTAGAGGAGGGAGGACCAGGAAAATAATATTTCTTTAACTACCGTACCCTAAACCGACACAGGTTCGTAAGTAGAGAATACTAAGGCGTAGAGCTAAAAGTTGTTAAGGAACTCGGCAAGTTCTCCTCATAAGTTTGACGATAAGAGGAACCCCTTTTAATTAGGGGTGGCACAAAATCGGAGGCCCCGACTGTTTACTAAAAACACAATTCAGAGCAATGATGAAAAATCATAGTATTCTGGATGAAATTTGCCCAATGCCATTAACATAAGAGAGGTTATAGGAAACTGTAACTGATTGAAAGTCTGGTTAATAGCGGTCTTAACTATGAGGATCCAAAGGTAGCAAAATAAATTGGCCATTAAATGTGGTCTAGTATCAATAGTGTAACGATGGTCTCACTGTCTCTACAACTTGCTCAGTGAAATTGAATTACCCGTGCAGATGCGGGTTGCCTCCAGGTGGACGGGAAGACCCTATGCAGCTTTACTGTAGTTAGCTATCATATTGATCTACAACAACCTTAGTTAATAGGAATTAGGGATGTCGATAGACGAAAGATGGAATACCTTCTGACTTTGGTTGGGTTAATATTTACCTTGTAATTAAAAAAAATTTAAGGGATAGGTGGCTAATTGGCAGTTTGACTGGGGCGGTCGTCTTTGATATAGTAGCAAAGTACATCCATAGATATTTAATTATATTCTCTTTTTGCTTAATGGCATAAGAGATAGTATAACACATAGTAATTGTTTAAACTATGTATAATATAAATAATTTGCCTTTCGGTTTTTTATTTATATTTTTATAACATAAGGTAGAGCTAGAAAATTGAATGGAGATCAATCAACCAGTGATAAAGGTTGTAATTGGCGTAATGGCGGAAAGCATGCCTAACTGAAAGACTTAGAAGTCGCACAGATACGTAAGTAGGGCATAGTGACCCTTCGCTATAATATGGAATAGACGGGGATCAATCGATAAAAGTTACGCTAGGGATAAATTGTTGTCCTCTTCTATTGAAAAATAGAAGTAATAAACCGGGTGAATTGCAAAAACCACTTATTAAAAATTAAGTAAATTTGCAGCGAAGCTTACTTCTACACAATTATCGAAGTAAGAACGTTCAACGACTAGAAAGTGAGTAGTGTAAACAATAATCTTTCCACGAGCGCCCGGCGTCTTTAATAAACTCAATTAAACATTAATATATTTATAATAAATCTGCTGCTAACATATTTTTATTATAATAGATAAATAAACAAGAGTTTAAATGAAAAATATATTAAAAAATGAAGTAATAGGTTTAGGACCAAATAGTGCTAAACTTAAAGAATACAAAGATAGTTTAATTGAATTAACTATAGAACAAAAAGAAGCTATAATAGGTTTAATGTTAGGTGATGTAAGTCTACAATCTCCGCCGACCTCGTGGAGGATAATAAAGGTAAAACTTATAGAATTAAATTCGAATGGGGAGATAAAAACAAAGCTTATGTATTGCATGTCCTTAACCTTTTCGATGAATGGGTATTAAGTCAACCACATAAAAAAGAAAGACTAAGTCCTAAAGGTAACCTTATTATAAATTGGGGTTTTCAAACCTTTAGCCATAAAGCTTTTAATTATTTGGCTGAATTATTTCTATTAGATAAAGGTTGGAAAAAAGGCATAAGTGAAAATCTTGTACTGGATCATTTAACTCCTAGGGGTTTAGCTTATTGGTTTATGGATGATGGAGGAAAATTAGATTATAATAAAAAGTCTAAGAATAGAAGTGTAGTATTAAATACTCATAGTTTTACAGACTTAGAAGTTGAAAAAATGTGTGATCAAATAAGTAATAAATTTGATTTATTATGTGAAGTGAGATCAAACAAAAATAAAAAAATTATTGTAATTAAAGATACTAGTTATCCTAGATTTTATCAGTTAATAAACCCTTATTTACTGGAAGAAATGAAATATAAATTACCTAAATTTCCTTTATAGTTGTTTTATAGATAATAAGACGAAGACATAGTCTGAACTTACCTGTGAAGGTAAGAAGTAAATTTTAAATAGTTTACGATAACATTTTTGAACAGGCTGATAGCTGGTGAGAGTACACATTGTCCCGGCTGATTGGCACCTCGATGTCGACTCAACCTATCCTCCGGGGGTAGAAGCTTGGAAGGGTTCGGCTGTTCGCCGATTAAAAGGTTACGCGAGTTGGGTTTAATACGACGTGAGTCAGTATGGTCCCTATCTTCTGGAGGGAAAAATAGTAAAAAGGGGCAGACCTTCTAGTACGAAAGGATCAATAGGCTGTGTTTCTCTAGTGTACCAATTGTTTATCTCTAGAAAAAAGATGAAAGCATAGTTGGGTAGCCACAAACATGATAGATAAGCGCTGAATGAATATTAAGCAGGAAGCTATCCCCTAGATACTATCTTATTAACTAGAAAATTATTTCTGATTATATCACAAGTAATTATTAGTTAATATTTAATAAGAAATAGAACATTTCTGAATAGGATGCAAATGTAAGTATTGTGAAATATTTAGTTTAGCATTACTAATTTATTATTTAGACTGGATGTTAATAATTGTTTTTCCTTAATTTAAAGTTTTTATTTTTATTTTTTTTTTAACTAGCCCTCAAAAAGGAGAGGTATATTACCTCAATCCTCTAACATCTAGTTGAGAGGTATATATAAATCAAATAATTGATTATATTACGAAAATAGGGGGTTAATTTAGATTTTAAAATTTATTCATTTTATTTCTAATAGAATTTAATAATACATTCCTCCCTAGCCTCACCCTCTCCTCTAACCTCTAGCCTCAAATAGGATAGGTAGGAGAAGATTAATAAATATAAATAATGAGATATAAGCTAATTTATACCGCTTGTACAATAAATAAGTTGATTTAAAGTTTTCTTTTTAAAAAATCTATCATATATAAGAAGTAGTTTAGAGTATAGGAATGGGATGGGTTAAATATGACATATATTAGTTATATTAAATATAATGTAAATCACAAATATCCTCGGGGTTTACAATCTTTTGTTACAGTGTTATAAATTAAATAGATAAAAAATACTATTCATATAAACTAGTAACAAAAAAACAAAAAATCAAATAACGAATCTAGCCTCACCCTAGGAGAGGAGTGTAATAAAGTTAAAACCTCACTTTTATTAATAAGTGAGTACACTCAAATTTAAAATAATAGTGCAATCGTATAATAGTGAAATCGTATATAACTATATCTTTTTTCTTAAATAAAATTTAACCATGGCAATTATCCAGTATACAATGTATACATATTTTTCTTTATTTTATTAATATCCTCACTTATTATTTTTATCTTTAATACCGGTGTATAAGGTAAAAGTATCAAAAGTTATTTTAACTTTTATAGTTTCTCCGAATATCTAACTGTTTTAATTATAGTTAGTGGGTTGATGAATTTATTTTTTGTTTTTAATGGTTTATACCTATATAATAGTATCGATCCTGTGACTATGAAGGCGGATAACCCACAAGATCATGTCAGCCTCCCTTCCCCTCCTCTCTCCTCTTTGAGGTCAGAGGAGTAGGGTATATTATAAAAATACTGGAGTTTGGCCAAGTTCAATACCTTATGAAATAAAAGGACAGGACTTGTAAAACTCTGTAATAGTCAAAATCACAGGATACAGTTCATCCTACTTACCTATAAGTAATAACAATACAACTATATTTGATAATATAATACCTGAAAGTGTATTTTACATATTTAAACCTGTTCAAGTAGAAGGTTAATTAGATGATTTAATAGGACTAGACCTTTTATCCATTTTTTATTATTAATTATTGTAATTTCTTTAATCATTTTATTTACTACCTATATAATGGTACAAGTATTACTTAATAATAAAGAATTTATATTAAAAAAAAATTTTTAATAATCGATACGTTCAGCTTTATATTAAATATCAAATATTTATAGGTCAATTATCTTCAGTGATATTACCTCTTTTTATAATGATAGGTTTAATACAACTATTTATTGGTTTATTTTATGTTATAACACATCCTATACCATATGAAAATTTACCAGTTGATTTACATACATATATTGGAAAACCTAAGTAAATAATACCAAAAATTTATTTCGGGAATCAAATTAGATTAATATTCAATATTCTTATTGTTAACCCCCTATTTTATTAAAGATTTATTAAATTATTTTTATCCTATTTATAGTAATAAAAACTTTATTAAAAAAAGATTTACTCTCCGAGCCCTATAACTCTCAAAGGGTAGAGGTCAGAGGCTTGAGGGTGAGGGGTAAAAGTTATAAATTATTAAAAATAACTATTCATTAATTAATAAATAAAAGAAAGGGTACATTAATAATATTTTGATAATTTTATATTTTTTTTTTAATTATCGGTAAGGGATGACCGATAAATTATTTTATATTTTAAATATTATATTTTATATTATATATTTTATATTTTTTACTTTATCACTAATAAGAGTTAAGTTTACAGTTGGTTCTGTAGTAAATTTGCAAAGTTTATGGTGAGGTTCGATTCCTTCTTAACTCTAGCTTGAGTCTATTCAAAAATTAATTATGTTTATTTTGTTACAGTGTTAAAAATGGGTTAATCCTCCCCTCCTCCCCTCCTCCCCGAGGTCGGTAGGTCGGTAGGTCGGTAGGTCGGTAGGTCGGTAGGTCGGCAGGTCGTCAAGGAGAGAAGAAAGCTTTAAAATAAAAAGTCTTTAGTTTATTATTTTGAGTAAATGCCATCAAGATTTACTTCTTACTGGACAATGTTATATATATCTATATATATTCATATAAAATATATATATCAAATATATTATTATGTAGATTAATAGTCTATATGATAGAATAATAAGTAAAATTTCTTTTATTAGAGAAATCAGTATAAATTAAATAAAAATAAAAAATGATTCAATACGATTTAATCTTAAATATAATTAATATCATCATAAATTTAATAGATGTATTATTAGTTTTATTACCAGTTTTACTTTCCGTAGCTTTTATGACTATAGTAGAAAGAAAACAATTAGCCGCACATCAACGAAGAGTAGGACCTAATACAGTAGGTTACTATGGAGTATTACAACCTTTTGCTGATGCATTAAAATTAATACTTAAAGAAACTGTAATTCCTTCACAGTCAAATAAAGTATTATTCTATTTAGCTCCAGTATCTACATTAATCTTTAGTTTATTAGGTTGGGGTATAATTCCTTTTGGAGAAGGATTAACTTTATTTGATTTTCCATTAGGAATATTATACACTTTAGCTTTATCTTCTTTAGGAGTGTATGGAGTATTATTTGCTGGATGGTCAGCTAATTCAAAATATGCTTTTTTAGGTAGTTTAAGATCTACAGCAGCGATGATTAGTTATGAATTAATCTTAAGTTCAGCCATTTTAATAATAATCTTATTAACAGGATCTTTTAATTTTACAAGTATAATAGAAAGTCAACAAGCTATATGGTTTATAGTACCTTTATTACCTGTATTTATTATATATTTCATATCTATTTTAGCAGAAACAAGTAGAACTCCTTTTGATTTACAAGAAGCTGAATCTGAATTAGTAGCTGGATTCTTTACTGAACACAGTTCTATTATTTTTGTATTCTTTTTCTTAGCTGAATATAGTTCTATAGTATTATTTAGTTGTATTACTGCTATTTTATTCTTAGGTGGTTATAATATTCCAAATTTAATAGTTAATGATACTTTCTTTAATATACAATCTATAGTTTTAGGTTTAAAAACTTGTATTTTCTGTTTTATGTTTGTTTGGTTTAGAGCAACTTTACCTAGACTAAGATATGATCAATTAATTGAATTCTGTTGGTTAAATTTATTACCGGTAGTTGTAGCTTTTATTATATTAGTACCTAGCATATTAGTAGCTTTTGATATAGCACCTTACTAATATAAATTACTAATATATTCCCCATAATTATATTTATATAACTTAAAATAATTAATAATAAAAGAGTAGTAGTTTTGTCCTTCTCAATTTCTGGATATTAAAACGAAAATAAAAAATAAAAATAAAATAAAAATTAATAATAAAAATTAATAAATAAATAAAAATAAAAATAAATAAATAAAAATAAATATTGAATCCCTATAATAAGCCTATAATTTAAAGGTAGAATAATTTCTTGATAAGGAATCTGTAGAAGTTCAATTCTTCTTGGGCTTACTAAAATAAATAATCTTAAATCTTTTTGTTACAGTGTTAAAAAAAATAATTAAATTAAAAAGCTTCTCCTACCCTCCCTCACCCTTTCGCCACTAGCCTCTAGAGGAGAGGAAATTATAGATGGCGAGGTCATAGGAAGCCTGGAAATAGTAGGGGGGGTTGAGGATAGAGGTCTGAGGTAAATGATTATACAAAAAAATTAAAAAAAAAAATAAAAATAGATATAATATTAGTATAATCGTATAATACTTGAAATTTTTATTAAATTATTAAATAAATAAAAAATAAATAAATAAATATTTAATAAAAAATAAAAGTTATCTATAATTTTATTAAAAATTAAATGAGAACATTAAAATCGAATCCTTTACTTAGACTTGTAAATTCATATTTAATTGATTCCCCTGAACCAGCTAACATATCTTATTTATGGAATTTTGGTTCTTTATTAGGAACTTGCTTAGTATTACAAATATTAACAGGTATCTTTTTAGCAATGCATTATCAACCACATGTAGATTTTGCCTTTAATTCAGTAGAACATATAATGAGAGATGTTAATAATGGATGGGCTGTAAGATATACACATGCTAATGTAGCCTCATTCTTCTTTATCTTTGTGTATGCTCATATAGCTAGAGGTTTATACTATGGTTCATATAAATCACCAAGAATATTATTATGGTCTATAGGAGTTATTATTTTAATAGTAATGATGGCTACAGGTTTTTTAGGTTATGTATTACCTTATGGTCAAATGAGTTTATGGGGAGCCACAGTAATTACAAACTTATTAAGTGCAATCCCAGTGTTTGGACAAGATTTAGTAGAATTAATCTGGGGAGGATTTAGTGTAAATAATGCTACACTTAATAGATTCTTTTCTTTACATTACTTATTACCATTTTTATTAGCAGCATTAGTAGTAGCACACTTAATAGCTTTACATACACATGGATCAAATAATCCTAATGGTATAGGAGGAAATGCTGATAGATATGCTTTCCATCCATACTTTACATTTAAAGATCTTGTTACAATTTTCTTTTTCTTTTTAGTATTAAGTATAATGGTTTTCTATTATCCTAACTTTTTAGGACATAGTGATAATTATATACCTGCTAATCCTATGCAAACACCTGCATCTATTGTACCTGAATGGTATTTATTACCTTTCTATGCTATTTTAAGATCAATACCTAATAAATTATTAGGAGTTATAGCTATGTTTGGTTCATTATTTATCTTATTAGTATTACCATACACAGATTTATCTAGAATAAGAGGAAATCAATTTAAACCATTTATGAAATTTGCATTCTGGTTATTTGTAGTTGATTTTATTATCTTATTGTGGATTGGATCTCAACATCCTAATGAACCTTATGTAACTATTGGACAAATAGCTACAGCTTTCTATTTTGCATGGTTCTTAATAATAGTGCCAGTAATCGGAATAATAGAAAATACATTCATGGATTTAGCTACAGAAACAAATATTAGAAATAACTAATATCCCCTTAAACAAAACAAAGATAAAAATTTAATGATGTCTCTCACTTCTAACCTCTAATATGAAAGGAGGGGTCTAAGTAATAAAATCCTTAATAAATAAAAAGTAAAATACTAAAAAATATAAAAATATAAAAGAGTCTTAGTATAATTTTATATAATTTTATATAATTTAATATTATAAAGATAAAAGAGTCTTAATATAATTTAAATAAAAGAGTATTAATCTTAAAACCTTAACTAACGGTAGATGACAAACTGGCTAGTCGCTCCCTTTGGGTCGGAGACATATAGCGTGTTCGAATCGCGCCTACCGTATACTATAATCTGATTAAAAATTTAATCATTTAATTATTTTATTTAATGACTAATAATCAAAATAAAATAAAGGTGTCATGGCAGAGTGGTTATTGCGGAGTACTGTTAATACTTTTATTCAGAGGTTCAATTCCTCTTGATGCCTTATCCCTTCCCTCCTATACACTCCTATTTCTTCGGAGAGGTTAGGTTAGAGGATAGGATTCTAATAATATAATATAAATATTTAATTGATAATTTTTATTAAATTATTAAAAGAGAGTATTATAAAATTTTTTATAATATTGCGAACATGTTGAAATTGGTAAACAATCTCCTCTTAAGCAGGAGTGGAAGTAATTCCTTAAGAGTTCGAGTCTCTTTGTTCGTATTGTTACAAAGACAGTGTTACCCCATTAAGCGATATAGTGTAATGGTGTGCACGACAGCCTCATGACCTGTTAGATTAGGTTCGATTCCTTTACTCGCTAAAATAACCTGTCCGAACAGGAAGGAGATAGGGTATACTAACTAAAATAAAAGACTTGAGATGAAGAATTATATAATATAAAAATTAATTAAATTATTTTTACTATATTCCCTATAAAAAATAAATTAATAAATTAATAAATAAATAAATTAATAAATAAATTAAAAATTTAAATATACACCTAAGCGTACTTGGCCCTCCCCTCAAAGAGGAGAGAGGTATGTAATTTACCATCTAAAAAAAATAAAATAAATCAAAATTTTAGGTCTTTTAGTATAGTGGTTCGTACGGCTCCCCTTCAAGAAGCAAGTATCAGTTCAATTCTGATAAAGATCAAATTAATATCTCCGAGTTTCCTCTTCTATCCTCTTACCTCTAGGCTCAAGAGGATCTTAGAGGTGGTGATGTATAGATAAAATTGGAAATTATTAAAATAAATTCTAAATATAAAGAGCCAAAATGAATAGAAGATAGCAATTGGAATTAAAAAATACTTACCTCAATCCACGACCCTATCCTCTCACCTCTAGCCTCTAGATGAGGGGGGAGGGGAGGAGTATTTTTTAATTAAGTTATTTTTTTAATAAGTAATGAATTCCTGGCTATCTTCTACTAATGCTAAAGAGATAGGTACTCTTTATCTAATATTTGCAGTCTTTGCAGGTATGATAGGAACAGCCTTTTCAGTATTAATTAGATTAGAATTATCAGCACCAGGTGTGCAAGTATTACAAGGAGACCATCAATTATTTAATGTAATCATTACAGCACATGCTTTCATAATGATCTTCTTCATGGTAATGCCAGCATTAGTAGGAGGTTTTGGTAACTACTTATTACCAGTTCAAGTGGGAGCACCAGACATGGCAAACAAAAAAATTTTTAATCTCTCCCAAATACCAAGGGTTGAAGTCAAAGCCTTAAGTATAGTTCGAAAATTTCAGTATTCATCAAGTTCTAATTCACAGAAACCTCAACTAAGTCCTATGATTAATAACTCTCCTCTTACCTCAAAAAGGATAGGGTCGGGAGCAGAACAATATTTAGCTCATTATTTAGCCGGATTAATAGAAGGAGACGGTTATATTTCTATTACAAAAGAAGATAGGGTTATACTAGGTATAACTTTTAATCTTAAAGATAAACCTTTAGCTGAAAAACTCAAAAGTTATTTAGGAAAAGGATTTATCGCCAAAAGAAAAACTAATAGTATAGAATTAAGATTTTCACACAAACAAACTTTATGTAAAATCATTGAACTTATTAACGGTAAATTTAGAACACCTAAAATAGATCAATTATATAAATTAATTGATTGGATGAATAAAAAACATTCTATGGACATAATTAAATTACCTCTTAATGATAGTCCTATATTAAACGATAGTTGGTTATCAGGTTTTATAGATGCGGATGGTTATTTTTATATTAGAAATTCTTTAAAACAAATTATTTGTAAATTTAATTTAGAACAAAGGATGATTTATCCTAAAACTAATGAAAATTATAATTTAATATTAACAAAAATTTGTTTAGCTTTAAATGTCAAATTACATATTAGAGAAAGAATAAGTAAGAAAAATTCTTATTATATTATAAGAGTTGAAAACCAAAATGCTATAAAATTATTAATTGGTTATTTAGATATTTATCCTTTATTAAGTAGCAAACATTTAGATTTTTTAAGTTGGAAAATTGTTTTTAATGAAATAATCAATAAAAATCATATGACAGTTGAAGGTAGAAAATTAGTTTCTTTACAGAAAAGCCAAATGAATAATAGTAGAACATATTTCAATTGGGACCATTTAAATAAATTATAATGCCGTTTGTCTTAGTAATAAGACTTATTATTACTTAGCTATATGCATGGAATTCCTCAAAGCATTTGTTTTAACAAAGAGAACAGGTATTTAATACACTTAAATTAATCATAAGATGATTAGCAGTTGTTTTAACGACTTTTTATTAGTAAAAATTTAAATACACAAGGGGAGATTATGCAGGAAACCAAAGGAAAAAACAAACGTTTTTAATTTCTTAGTAGGATCCTCAGAGACTTTAATATAAAATTATCTAGTAAAAAATTATATTAGGAATGTATAGTTTTATACATTAATACGCTAAGCTCCAATTTGCTAATTATACTAGATAGTTAGATAAACACAAATTGGATGAAGACATAGTCCAAATAGGTAAGAAATTACTTATGTAAAAAGATTCCCGAGATTAAATAATATCTCATTCTGGTTATTACCTCCTTCATTAATTTTATTACTATTAAGTTCTTTAGTTGAAAATGGAGCTGGTACAGGTTGGACGGTTTTTAGAAAGTTATCATATTACATTTTTGTAATAAAAAATAAACTAAGCTATCTGCGAGAAAATTTCAGTTTAATTTACTTTAAAGTGAATAGAACTTTAAATAATATTAGTAATTCTAATAAAAATAATAATTTACCTGAAAATAATAATGGTAAAGATAATTTTAGAATTTTATTATATGCTATTTTATTACCTATAGCACTAAGTGTTGCTAATAAAATTTGTGCTGTTTTCAACGACTCACATTTTATAGTTTTTATTATTTATTTTTTGGTTACTTGTTTATTTACTAGTTTTGTTTTAGATGGTTTTAAATTATCTAAGAATAAAATAATTAGAATTTTACAAGTGCTCTTATTATTAAATATGGTATCAAGTGTCCTTTATTCAATTTTTTATTATATAGATGATAAATTTGATCTTTTTAATAATTTAATAGGTGATGATGATAAAAATTCATCAAATAAAATAGATAAAACTAAACTAGTTTCTGCCGCAGCTGCGGCTACAGCATCAGCAGGTATGATATATGGAGGTTCTCCTGCTCAAAAAATAATCGTTACAACAGTAGCTACACCTATTGTTGCCGGTGCAACATCAGCAGCTCTAAATGCTGTGGAAGCATTTGAGGATCAAGAAAAAATTAAAGATGCTGTAAATGAAGCAATAAAAGATCATCCTTATTCTGATCCTAAGCCTGATAGAGTACCTAGCCCAGATCAGTCTTTTACTGCTAATTCTCCATTAGAAGAAGGTGAAATATTAAGTCCATTAGAACGATTATTGGATGCTTTATTCTCATTAGAAAGCCTGGCAATTTTAACACTGCTATTAATTATAGTTCTATTTACTTATGGATATGTTTATAAATATACTTCAGAAATTTTTCATAAATTCGTTATAAAATATATACCAACTAAATTTATACCTTGGTATACAATTTTTATTAAAAATTTAGAAAAATATAATACTAATGTTAGAAATATTACTATTATCATTTTCATTATAATATTGTTTTTAATACATTTAATGTGTATTTATATTTGTTATAAATTAAAAACTAATACAGATGAATTTGTTCAAGTATATAACTATTTAAAAAGTATTAACAAAAGTTCTATTTTGTTATTTATGAATTATAGGTATACAAGTAAAAATAGATATAATATTATCCCTAAATTATCATATTTATTATCTTTATTGAAAATTAAATTCCTCTACGTCATTAACTACCTTTTCACAATTTTAAATAGATTGGTAATAATGTTATATGCACGGAGGCAATTCGTAACTACCCTTCAGATACTTAGTGTAAGATATACTTTATTAGGAGATATAAGCTGTCCCAAATTGTTAGTTTGTCTGTGACACTAATGATAAAAAAAACACTACTCGATGCGGGAAACTCCACTATTCGGAGGTGAATACTCAATCAACTATAATGAATGATGTAAAAATGTCATCAACATGTGGACAATCCGCCTGAGTTTTTAATATGCCAGCCGTTAACAGTAAGAACTTATCGGCTTTAGCAGGCAAAGAATTAAAAAACTCATCAGAGACTGAACGTAGTGCATTTTACAGTGGAGCTCTTAAAAATAGCACAGAAAATATAGAATGGCTTGTTGGTATTACAGATGGGGCTGGAATTTTCCAGTTCAGTAAAACTAACAAAGGAGTTTGGATTTTTACTTTTAAAATTGTACAAAGTAAGACTAACCTACGGCTACTTTATTACATAAAATCTATGCTATGTGTAGGTTCTGTCTCTATATCTAACTCTAATGATAATATAGCTGAATTTCGTATTAGAAAAATTCATCATATTATTCAGTACATTCTACCTATTTTTGATAAGTATCCACTACTTACTAGTAAACACTTTAATTATAAATTATTCAGAGAAGCAATTCTTATTTCGGCAAATACTTTAATATCTTATGAACAAAGAGATAAGCTGATTACAGATATTAAAATTAAATCCGAGTCAGGTATTCCTACTGATTACATATCTCCTTCTTGAGAAATTATAGATAATATTGTAAATAGTGTTCAAGATGCTATGAAAGTAATGTCTAAATCTTGGGTCATTGGATTTACAGAGGTACAAGGAAGTTTCTATTTAGAAATAATAGAAAGCCAAGTATTAAAACATATTTTTGAAATTAGCCAAAAACTAGATGATATTGTTTTAAAAGCTATTCTTAAGATTCTTCGAGTAAATTTTTATATAAACAATACGAATTATACTGTATTTGTTATAGATTCTAAAGATATTCAATATATTGTTAAATACTTTCATAAACAATTGAAAGGTATGAAATCACTAGAATATAGAATTTGGGCTCGATCTTTTACTAAAAAAAGAAAAGATTTTAAATATTTTATTAAGATTAAAAATCTAATGGGAAATATTCGTTCTATTAGACTAGATAGGGAATTTAAAAATAAAGTGTTATAAGCCTATTAGTAAGGTAAAATGAAGGTATAGTCCAATCCAATATGAGAATATTGGTAAAAAATCTATTTTATAATTAGATTTTTTTTTTGTTATCCTCCTTTAGCAGGTATCCAATCTCACTCTGGTGCATCTGTTGATCTAGCAATCTTCAGTTTACACTTAGCGGGAGTATCTTCTTTATTAGGAGCTATAAATTTTATTACTACTGTACTTAATATGAGAACTAATGGAATGAGCTTACATAAATTACCATTATTTGTATGGGCAATTTTTGTTACAGCAATTTTATTATTATTATCATTACCAGTTTTAGCCGGTAAAGTTATTCTGCCGGCTCTAAATTCGGCTATATGCTGGAAACTGTTTCACTTATTTAATTTAGAAACACAATCAGCAGGAAACCTAATTGATTTTAATCTTATAGGGATCCTCAGAGACTACACGCCGGAATTAACTGTTGTAACTTCATTCCAAGTAAAACATTTAACAAATTCTACATTAAATAAAAATTCTAATTTCAATAATTTAGGTTCTTATTTAGCAGGTCTTATAGAAGGAGATGGTTACATATTTGTTCCAAATACTAATAGATATCCCAAAGATAAATTAAATTATCCTTGTATAAATATTGTATTTAATTTAAGAGATTTTCCATTAGGTCAATTAATTCAAAAAGAATTGGGGACTGGTTCACTTTCTAGAATGAAAGGTGTAAATGCTTATTTATTACAAATTCAAAGTTTTGAAGGAATTTTAAAATTTGTTAATTTAATAAATGGTAAAATGAGAACATCTAAAATAAATATTTTATACAATTTAATTGACTGGTTGAATTTTAAACATATCGATTTAAATATTATAAAAAAACCATTAGACTCTAGTCCTATTGATTCAAATGCTTGGTTATCAGGGTTTATTGAAGCTGGTGGTTATTTTTCAATCTCTTTAACTAAAAATTCTATTAGAATAAGATTTAGTTTAACACAATCAAGTAAAAATAAATTTGGAGACTCAAATGAACCAATAATGAATAAAATAGCAGATTATTTAGAAGCTAAAATTTCTATAAATCAAAGAAAAAAAACTCCTAATTCTATAGAAATCACTGTTAAAACACAAAGTATCTTAAGTAACGAAATTTTAATTAATTATTTAGAAAAATATCCTCTTTGGTCGAGTAAATTCTTAAATTACTCTGATTGGTTAGTGGCATTAGATTTATTTAAAAAAGTTTATAAAACAAAAAATAAATCAGATAATGTATTAAAAGAAATCATTGAAATTAAAGGTAAAACGAATGACAAAAGAGTTAATTTTACTTGGGATCATTTAAAGCAATTTTACAACTTAGATTAATAAGATATAGTCCGAACTACTTTGTGAAAAGTAGGGTATCTGCCTGGAAATTAATTTATTTCTTGAGACCTTCGCTGTCATAAGGCAAAGCCTAGTAGATCAACAACAACAAAAACATAAATAGTTAAAATAAAAAGGTCTTTTAGGATAATAAGAGTGTATAACAATCTATCTTTGATTAGCATTAGTTTTTTTGAGAATAAATACTATAATACCAAATGATTCGTATTGTTATTTATTACACTATATCCTAATATTTATTTATAAGCCTTTTATATTAGGACCTATCCTATTTTTAATTTTTAAAATAAAATTTAAATTTTATTTTGGTATGTTGGACACATTGTTAATTTTAATGTTAATTTATCAGGTAGGTATTTTAATTGAAATTAGTATTAATAGTTTTATTTATTATAACACCGATTTTGACTCAATATTAAAAATGTCCAGTAATAGTACTGGAGACAACATACCTAATAGTGAAGGAAGAAATGACGATATGGCTAGATTAATTAGATATCTTTCTGGAAATATTGCTGCACTCTCTGCTAGAAGACCTATGACTAGAGCCATAGGTCTTACTATAGCAAATGCCGGAAATATTCTTGCTGATATAGCATCTGACGAAGCAAGAGCTAATTACTGGATAGATCAATACAACTTCTTTAAAGTTAACGGTAGATTCAGAGGAGGACAGCCTGGATCAGGTCCATTTGAAAGAGGTACTAACCCTTTCGAAAACCCTGAAAATATTGGCAAATCCGATGCTTCTAATTATTTACCAGACTTAAATTTTATCAAAGATTTCTTTGAACCGGTAGAACATTCAATTCCTTTAGATACATTACAAAATATTCATATTATCATGACAATAGGTTTATTTGTATTAGTTTTTTGTACAGTATTACTACTAATTTATTTTTTTTTTAATTTATTAATTTTATTCAATAAAGATTTTTTATTAAATAAGGTTAAAAATAAATATGCGGTACTATATATTAAATACGTTCTATTTAAATCAAGAGTAGATATTATTGTAATAGGACTATTAGTTATAGGTACATTATGCTTTGTTCTTTATATTTTACACTATTTAATAGTACATCCAATATCAGTTAATACATAAAAGGGAATAACAATGTTATTAACAGATAGAAACTTTAATACTAGTTTCTATGATCCAGCCGGAGGTGGTGATCCTATCTTATATCAACACCTATTCTCTCTAACAAAATTATACACTATTCCTTTAGTTACTGTGCCTTCAGGTTTTAAATTTAACCTTTTTTATTCATTATACGTTAAGCGATTTCCTAAGACAAAAATTCCCAGTAAATCTTTTCTAGAATGGCTAATAGGATTTACAGAAGGTGATGGTAGCTTTGTTTTAAACAGTCGAGGTACACCAGTATTTGTAATTACACAATCTACTAGTGACATTCAAATTCTTCATTACATTCAACAAACTTTAGGATTTGGTCGTGTCATTAAACAAGGACCAAGAACTAGTCGTTTTGTTGTAGAAGATATTGCTAGTATTACATTATTAGTAGTTTTGTTTAATGGTAATCTAGTTTTTCCTCTTAAGCAAGCTAGTTTTAGTCGTTTTCTTAAAGCCTTTAATAATCGTTCAAAGGATACTAAAGTAATGTTTATTTCTACATTAATTACTCCTACACTTAACGATAACTGGCTTTGTGGTTTTACAGACGCTGAAGGTTGTTTTACCTGTTCACTGTTAGGTAATTCTAAGGCGTACCGATTCCGTTATAAGCTAGCACAATTAGGTTGTGTCGCAGTGTTAAACCATCTTACTACCGTTATTGGAGGTGTAGTTAGACCTCATTCAGCTAAAGAAGTAAACGAGTTAACAGTAAATGGTGTACGTAACATGACACGAGTGTTTAATTATTTTGACCGTCACGAACTGCAAACTAAGAAGGCTAAGTCCTATAAACTTTGGCGTGAGGTTCACTTATCTTTAATAAAAGGTGAACATTTATTACCTGAATCACGAGCTGTACTTAAAGCTAAGGCAGCTATTATTAATAGTAACAAGTAGTGTGTAACCCAACGGGAATAAAGGATATGGTTCAATGTAATCTCTCTTTGAGACAAGTTGTGAAATTTTAATAGGCAGGTGTAAAAAAATTATAAAGACCTATTAAAATAAATACTAGTGTATACCATAATTCTAGTCCATACAATTTTATGCTGTGCAATCTTTAGAGAAAAACAGCCTCTATGTGTGCTTACCCCGACAGGCGTAAGGGTGAAGTAATATTCACTGGCGATACAAGTGAATACGGTTAACGTATACTCGTACAAAGACCGTCGGTAGTCTAAACTATCTCTACAGGCTGGGTCACTTGTGGGTGCCTGAAATGGTGCTTGATGTACAGTGGGTTCTCTACTTTGCACAAGGTTATTGAACTCTATATGATGCTTCAATAATACATGGACCTTTGAGAGAGTTAATAAATCAAAGGTTTTAGAGAATGGGTTCTTTGGTCAACAATGGCCCTTTTCAAATTTAAATTTGAATATGAACTGCGCTGTATGCTGGGAATGTTCGGCTAATGTTATTACTACTATGAGTATAAGCGGTCTTATAATAAGATCCCATTCTAGTCAAAATGTAATAAATACAACACAATCAGCAGGTAACCAACGACGCTTTGTAAGTAGTCAAGTAGGAACCTCAGAGACTACACGCGTAGCAACTAAGTCTTTTACTAAATCATTTTGTGAATGGTTAGCCGGTGTAATAGATGGTGATGGGTGTTTACAAGTTAGTAAACAAGGTTATACAAGTCTTGAAATTACTATGGGTTTAGAAGATTTAGCACTTCTTCGTTATATCCAAGATAAACTTGGAGGAAATATAAAAATGCGTAGTGGTGCAAAAGCTTATCGTTATCGACTTCATAACCGAGAAGGTATGATTACCCTTGTAAACTCTATAAATGGACACATTAGACATACTTCACGACTTTTACAATTACATCGAGTTTGTCAACAATTAAATATACCTGTTTTAGAAGCAGTACCTCTTACAATTTCGAGTTATTGGTTTGCTGGTTTTTTTGATGCTGATGGTACCATTGGTTTTACTATCAAAAATCTTAATCCGCAATTAAGTTTAAGAGTTGTTAATAAATTATTAGTGGATGTACAATGGTACAAACAAATTTTTGGTGGATATATTTATTATGATAGTAGCCAAAATGGTTATTATCAATGGTCAGTACAAAGTCGTAAAGATATTTTAAAAATTAAAGATTATTTTAAAAATAAATGTCGAAGCCATAAATCACATCGTTTTTACCTTATAGATGAATACTACAAATTAAAAGATCTTAAAGCATTTTCTGAAAAAAGTATTAATCATAAGGCTTGAAAAGCATTTTTAGTAAAATGGCAAAAGTTGAAGATATAGTCCATTCTATTTCTTTAAAACAACAAAGAAAATAGAAGCATCCCGAAGTTAAATTTATAGGCTTCGTAACGTTGCTATTTGCTGGGATCACTTCGCTAACTAGTTTAAAATACTCCATCTTAATTGACATAGTAAAAAAGTTTAAACAATGAAGTTTATCAGCAGGTAACCCTTTATTTTTTGCAAGTAAGGCGGGAACCTCAGAGACTTTACGCAACGAAATTGTATTTAAGACAGAAAATATTCATTGTATTTCTCTTCATAATTCGAGACATTTAAGACCACTAAGTGATAATCAATTTGGACATTATTTAGCAGGTTTAATTGATGGAGATGGTCATTTTAGTTCAAAACAACAACTTATTATTGTATTTAGTTCAGCAGATGTTGCACTAGCTTATTACATTAAAGAAAGACTAGGTTTCGGAAATGTTAGAAAAGTTAAAGATAAAAATGCTTACTTATTAATTATTTCTAAGAAAGAAGGACTTCTTAAAGTAATTAACTTAATTAATTGTAAATTAAGAACTTTAAATAAATATAATCAAGTTATTAATAATATTTTAAATCATTCTTTATATAATAAAGAAAACATAGAATTAAAATTTAATCAGACTAATGATTTTAATAATCATTGGTTAGCTGGGTTTTCTGATGCTGATGCAAGTTTTCAGATAAAAGTTGTAAGTAGAGTTAATAGATCTAAACCTGAAATTAGATTGAATTTTCAAATAGATCAAAAAAATAATGCCATTTTATTATTAATTAAAGACTTCTTTGGTGGTAATATAGGTTATAGACTTTGTCAAGATACTTACTACTATGGTTCCACTAGTTTTGGCTCCGCTAGAAAAGTAGTCAATTATTTTGATGAATATCATTTACAGTCTAGTAAACACTTAAATTACTTAAAATGGAGAAAGGCTTATTTATTAATACAAAATAAAGAGCATTTAAATGATCAAGGTTTTAAACAAATTATTAAATTAAAAAATACAATGAATAGTCTTAATAAAGATACAATTTAAGATAAAGTCCTAACAAAGACGGAAGTTTTTGAGTATTAAACATCTATAGATTATTTATATTTAAATAACTATTATTTTAATCAAAATTATTGTTATATTTTAATTATACCAGGATTTGGTATTATTAGTCACATTGTTTCTACATTCTCAGGAAAACCTATATTTGGTCAAACAATTCTTATGAATGGCCCTTATATTAACATTTTTTCCCGATGTTATTATAAAGCAACATACTATATGCAGGAAGGAGAGGCTATTCTGTGTAGTACTAAAGGTAAACGAGTTTTATTTTATTTATTTAGCTTAGTCTTTTTAGTAATAATCTATTCAGTACTCTCTAATCCGCAGGTAACCAACGCACAGTTGATCTTATATATATATCACAATATAATTGAAGATCCAAGCATGTTAGTAGGAACCTCAGAGACTGTACGTATGTTTTCTATTTGTCTATGTTTAAAAAATGAACATAATAAAGGGAATGACGATACTGATTTAAAAGTTCGTCAATGAATTGCTGGAATAATTGATGGTGGTGGAAATTTTCATATATCTAAAAAAGGTTATGTTGAACTTTCCGTAGTAATGGAACCTCGTGATATTGCTTGTCTTTATAAATTAAAACAAAGATATGGAGGTTCAGTTAAAGCTACATCACATGCTAAAGCTATACGTTTCCGATTACATCATATGGCTGGTATTCAACAAGTCATTAAAGATGTAAATGGTCTAATATTAAATCCTGTACGTTTACTTCAATTTAAAAAGGTTTGTCAACTTTACAATATAGATATAATACCTTCACTTGAACTAAAATATGATAGTGCATATCTTTCAGGTTTATTTGATACAGATGGAAGCGTATATTACAATAAACAATCAATGCAAATTTTTATAACTGTAACACAAAAAGGTAGAGAATTACTCGATATATTAGTACCTGTATATGGGGGAACGGTACGATCTTCTAATAAGAACGCAACTGCTTTCAAATGGACAGTATCTCAAAAAAATGAAGTTATTAGTTTAATTAATAACTATTTTCACTGGAACAATTGTGTTTCTGCCAAAAATAAAAAATTTGGTATGGTAAAACAATTTTATTATCTATCCTCAATAGGAGCTCTTAAAGCACCTGATCACTCAGTACTTGGTCGTAGCTTTCTCAGTTTTGTGGAACGGTGGGAAGCAACCAACAATTTAGACAATTAGAAAAAGAGACAGTCCAATATTATTAGCCTTTAAATTTAAAGGATTTATATTGTATTTAGGAATGGTTTATGCAATGTTCTCTATTGGAATCTTAGGATTCTTAGTATGGAGTTTCTTTTTTCCCTCGGTGGCTCTCTCTCACCGTGAGGTGGGAGTAATAAATCTCGCTGTATGCTGGAACAGTTTAACGCTACTTGGTACCTTTAGTTGTAAAAATCTAAGTAGTTATACTCAATCAGCCGGAAATCGTCACTTTTCTAGTTATACGAGCTCCTCAGAGACTATATGCGAGACATCTTGTCAAAATTTTTATACATTTCATATAATTTATAGGAAACTAGGGTTTAATAATCATATTTCAGAGCATTGGTTATCATGGTTTGTAGGGTTTGCAGAAGGAGATGGTGCTATTCTTAATTATAAAGGACGTCCACGATTTGTGCTCACACAAAAAGAAGAATCTATTCTTAATCATATTAAAAATACTCTAGATTTTGGTACAGTACGTAAAATTGATACTGCATCAACTGTATATTATCGGTATATAGTTGAAGATTTTAAAGGTGTACTTCTTCTAGCCCTAATTTTTAATGGAAACCTATGTTTGACACATCGAGTAACACAATTAGGTAAATGGATTACAGAAATTAATATAAAACTATCAACACCTACTTCAAATATCTATGGTTTATGTTCTAGTATCACTCTTATCACTACTATATTTAAACCAAGTTTAACAAATGCTTGGCTATCTGGTTTTACTGAAGCAGAAGGTTGTTTTAACATATCCAATATTAAACGTGATAATACAGTTAGTGGTTACCGTATTATTCTACGATTTATAATAGATCAAAAAAACTCTCTTTCTCTTCTTACATTTATTCGTGATCAATTTGGTTATGGAAAAGTTATTGTTAGAAATAAAGATATGTATCGATATTATTGTAATTCATATATAGGACTATCTTATGTTAATTCTTATTTTAGCACTTTTAAACTAAAAAGTAAGAAAGCAGTATCGTATGCAAACTGGCTTAAAGTGTATAAAATGGTTATAAATAAAGAACATCTTACAACACAAGCCTTAGAAAGAATACGTTATTTAAAAAAAACAATTAACATTAATAATTCTCTAACTAATAAAATCGGTTCAGCTAAACCCTAACCTAATCATTAGCATAACTCAACCATCCTATAGCCTCTAAAGGAAAGAGGATATGATTAACATAAGACAAGATGAAGATATAGTCCAATCCTATTCGTGAGAATAGTTCTAATAAAATGTTTTAGGACATTATAAAACTATTAGAAAATTTGCACCACATGTTTGCTGTAGGATTAGACGTGGATACTAGAGCATACTTTACTGCTGCAACTATGGTAATTGCAGTACCAACAGGTATTAAAATTTTCTCTTGGTTAGCAACATTATATGGAGGTAGTCTAAGATTTACTACACCACTATTATTCACTTTAGGTTTCTTAGCCTTATTCACAATTGGTGGGTTAGAACACTCTTGTTAGCTCACTTTAAAGGCTACTATATGCTGGGAACCTCTAATAACTAAGATACTCTAAATAGATATAATTAAATTTAAGTAACAAAGCTTAGTTTTGAGCAATCAGCAGGTAACCAACGCACAAATATCTTAAGTCAGATATAAGCATGTTAGTAGGAACCTCAGAGACTATACGTAGCCATTATTTTTTTTCTGGTAAATCAAATAATAAGAGATAGTCCAAAATTAATAAAATATTTATTAATTAGTCATTTTGTGTGAACACACCTTTGAAATTTTAAATTCTTTTTTCAATATAAATGAGCCTTTTCCATTTGTTAGTTTATCCTGTTTTCTTAGTAAAAGGGTAGAAGAAATAAAACCTATTAAATATTATACAAATATTAAGGAAGATAGAAAGGTATTAATAAGAGATCTTAAAGAAAAAACAGGAGTATATTGTTTAGTCAATCTTATTAATGGTCATATATACATCGGTAGTTCTATTAACCTTGCAGTTAGAATGAGAAATTATTTAAACACTACTTTCTTAAAAAACAAAAGAAATAAAAATATGCCTATTATACAAGCATTGTTAAAATATGGACAAGATAATTTTGCTGTTTTAATTGTAGAATTTGTAGAGGTTGAAATTTTACCGTTGAGAGAAACTCATTATATTACTCAACTATTACCTTATTATAATGTTTTAAAACAAGGTTATTCTTCTCTAGGGTATAAACACACAGAAGAAACTAAAAAAATACTTAGTGAATTAGCTAAGAATAGAGTACATTCTTTATCTACAAAAGTTTTAATTTCTAGAGCTTTAATCGGTCAAAATAATCCTTTTTACAATAAAAATCATTCTTTTGAATCTAAAGTAAGAATGATAGAAGCTAATTCTAAGAAATCTGTATATGTTTATAATTCATTTAGAGAATTATTAGTTATTTTTCCATCAGTTAATACTTTAGCTAAATTAATTCATTCAAATCATTCTGTTATTAAAAATAATATTCAAAATGAAACATTGTTTAGAGGAGAATGGTATTTCAGTTATTTACCTTTTAATCTGAGTGATACACCTTTAATCTCTAAATGGAACTCAAATGATTCTAAAGCTCTTATCTTAGAAATGAATAAACATTCTCATATTAAAAAGGCTATATTTGCTTATAACATTAAAAAAGAATTTATAATAAAATTTGAAGGTGTGACACACGCTCAGAAAGAATTAAATATTAATCATGATGTAATAAAAAAACATGCATTACTAAATATACCATACAAAGGATATATTTTTAGTTATGATAGATTGAAAGATGAATTAGAGAGATAATACTTCAATTTTTAGAGTCTTTTTAATATTAATTTTTTTTTTTTAATTTTGTAACAGGAGTAGTTTTAGCAAATGCCTCAATGGATATTGCATTACACGATAAACTTTCTACATTAAATTCTTATTATTTAATGGACGATAAAAATTCATACTTATCGATCACTAATTTAAACACAGTTTGTTCAATAGGTATTTCATTCTCATTAATGGAAAAACATTTACCACCTTTTTGGGTAGGTCTTATGGACGGGGATGGAAGTATTCAAGTCAATCATTGGAGAAAAAAAAACTTACAATATAGAATGGTTATCAAATTATCAAATTTAGAATCTAATGTTAAAATGTTAATGTTAATAAAACAACATTTTAAAGGACATGTTAGAATAAGTAAAAATAGTCAATGTGTTCTTTGGGTATTAGATAATAAAAAAGATATTTTAAATACCATTAAAACATTTGATAAATATCCACCGTTAACCAGTAGACTAATTTGCTCTTTAAATTTTTTAAAATTTTGCTTAGAAAATAATGATGTAGAAACTTATTTAAATTCTAGAAATTTAAAATATTCTAATCAATTAAATATAATTCAACAAAATTTAAATAATTCTATACCTTTTTATTTTAATAGTTGGTTATCAGGATTTATTGAAGCAGAAGGTTGTTTCTCCATAAGAAAAAATAAAAATACTTCTTTTTCTATAGCACAAAATAATGATATTTATTTATTAAATAATATTAAAACACATTTTACGATTTCTAATGTGATTAGAAAACCATATATAAATAAAGAATTTTATTCTTTAGAGGTATACAAAAAAGATGTATTAAATAAAATAATTGATCATTGTGAAATTTATCCTTTATTAGGTGCTAAAAAGGATAGCTTATTGAAATTTAAAGAAGCTGTATAGTCATTTTATATATAACTAGGAATTTAAGTAGATAATGTGTTGTGTTGTCATCTCACTGTGATATAATAAATGTCACAAATCCCAAAAATAAAAATATATTTTTATTTTTTTGATAAATATATTTATTATTTGGGTAGTTATATTTAGTGTATCGGTTATTTATCTTTATTTTTTGAAGTAAATAGCTAACGGTGAAACCTTTATTATGTTTTTATGCTAAAACAATGACTACTGTAATAAAGGCAATACCGTGGAAACAATATTAAACAAAATTAAATATATTTTATTTTTCTAATATATTTTTTAATATTGGATCTGTAGAGACTATACGTGAGATTTGAAAACTTATTAAGTTAAGTGATTAAAAAAGATATAGTCCGATCCCTTAGGTGACTAAGGATTTAGTAAAAAAAAAACTAAAATAGACTTATTACGTGGTCGCTCACTTCCATTATGTATTATCAATGGGAGCTGTATTTGCTTTATTTGCTGGATTCTATTTCTGGACTCCAAAAATTATAGGTTTAACTTATAATGAATTATTAGGAAAAGTACACTTCTGGACATTATTTGTTGGGGTTAACTTAACATTCTTCCCTCAACACTTCTTGGGTATATCTGGTATGTTCGAAATAACATCTTGTACAAATGAAAATATTATTTTATCTGCTATTTCTCTTTTCCCTTTGGCCCCTTTTATAAAACCAATCTTTTTAAATGAACCTGTGAGAGTTTATTATCCTAAATTAAATAAAAATCTTATTGGTACTGATAATAGAAAAAGAGTTGTTATCTACCAGTGGACTAATTTAATAAATGGCCAAATATATATAGGTAGTGCTTCTACAGGTTCTACAAGATTGCTAAGTTACTTTAACCCAAATGTACTTTTAAGAAATTTACCAATATATAACAGCTTAAGAAAATATGGGCATAATAATTTTTGCTTAGCTATTTTAGAAGATTTAGGATCATTGCAACAAATATCAAAAAAGTTTATATTAGAAAGAGAACAATTTTACTTAGATATTTTATTTACAAAATATTTAGATAGAAAATTAAATCTTTCTCCTACAGCAGGTACAACTTTAGGTTTTAAACATAATTCTATTTTTAAATTAAATAGAAAAGGTAGCTTAAATCCTATGTTTGGTAAAACTTTTTCTCCTGAGTTTATTTCAATGCAAACAAGAGATAAAAAAGGAGTAAACAATCCTATGTTTGGCACTAAAAAATCTCCTACAACTATTGCTAAATTACAAAAATTAGTTTATGTTTATGAAGCTGAAACTCTAAAATTTATTGGTGTATTTCCTACAGTTGAGTGCATTAAACATTTTAAAATGGGTAAAGATACTTTAACTAAATATTTAGATAGCAAACTTCCTTTCAAAGGAAAAATATTTTCACGAGTACAATTAGATTAATTTTTCATGCCTCTATGGTAGAAATTAAAGATACCATTAGTAAATTGGGTGAATTGCAAGAACATCCTAGAACTGTGGGTGCATAAAATACACTATTCTAGGACAATTTGCAGCGAAGTTTATTTCAATACCTCCACAGGTATAATTTTTATTTAATTAAGTTCGCTTTTAATACTTGTGGTGTAGGAATAAAAACGTTCAACGACTAGCAAGTGAGTAGTATTAACAATAATCTTGCACTCTATATTTTATACATTAATATAGTTAGCGCCCAATCATCCCTTAGTAAATTAAGGTACAAATAGGGATGAATGACATAGTCTGAACCTTTTACTTATTATAGCACAAATAATAAGTAGAAATTTTATAGGACTTATATTTATTATATTTTTAATATTTTGTTCCTATATATTTTCCGTAAGGAAAGGAGTCTTAATTACGTCTTATAAAGATGTGTTTTAAGGATTAACACAATTGATGCCAAGAAGAATACCAGATTATCCAGATGCTTTTGCAGGATGGAATGCTGTTTCTAGTTTTGGTTCTTTAATTTCAGTAGTTGCTACAGTATTATTTGGGTACATTATTTATGATATATTTGCTAATGGAAAAGCAGTTAATAATAATCCTTGGTTAGTACCTTCATACTTTACATCTACATCAGAATTTAATAATGAAGCACAAACAGCTAACACATTAGAATGGGCTGTAGCTAGTCCAATTCCATTCCATGCATTTAATATGCTACCTGTACAATCTTAATTTAATTAAACAAATTATAAAATTTTAATCAAACAAACTAAATAAATAGGATTATATTAAAAATATTAAAATTCTCTTCCCTATATTAATAAATTTTTAAAAATAAACCAAATAAAATACTTATTATTAAAATATATATTCCAATAGCCAAGATTCTAAAAAAACTTTCAACAAAAGAGAGAAGATCACAAAGCCAATCATAAATATAAATATATTTTTAAAAATAAATAAAATGTTAATATCCTTGTTAATCGTACCTTTAATAGGTTCTTTATTATTACTATTCATACCAGAAAATATAAATAAAAATGAAGAAAAAATGAAAGTAATAGCTCTTTCAACTTCTCTGGTAAATTTAGTCCTATCTATCTTTTTATGGATAGAATTTGATTCTAATGTTACGGATTACCAATTCGTTTTAGAATTTAATCAATTAAGTTTTTGTCATTTTAATATAGGGATAGATGGAATCTCTTTATATTATGTGTTATTAACTACTTTTATAACACCGATAGCTTTACTATCTAATTATAAAAACATATATAAAAATTTAAAATATTTTTTAATCTCATTTTTAGTTTTAGAAACATTACAAATTGCACTATTTGTAGTATTAGATTTATTTTTATTTTATGTATTTTTTGAAAGTGTATTACCTATATTATTTATAATTATTATAGTATATGGTTCAGGTGTAAATAGAATAAGAAGTGCTTTATTATTCTTTTTATATACTTTAGCTGGATCATTATTTATGTTATTAGCTATTCTACAAATATATAGTTATGTAGGTTCTACTGATTTTCAATTATTATCTTTAAATGAAATAAGTTTAGAGAGTCAAAAAATTTTATGGTTAGCCTTCTTCTTAGCCTTTGCTGTTAAAACACCATTATGGCCGTTAACAGGTTGGCTTTATAGAGCTCATGCTGATAGTCCTTTAGCTGGATCTATATTATTAGCAGGTACTATCTTAAAATTTGCAACTTATGGTTATATAAGAGTTTTAATTAATTTATTACCTGATGCTTCTCATTATTTTGGACCTTTAGTTCAAACTATTGCTATTGTAACTTTAATTTATTCTTCTTTAGCTACAATTATACAACAAGATACTAAATCTTTAATTGCTTATTCAAGTATTGCACATATGAGTGTAGTAATATTAGGATTATTTTCTAATAGTATTCAAGGAATAGAAGGTGCTATTTTATTATCTTTAGCTCATGGATTTGTATCTCCAGCCTTATTTATCTGTGTAGGTGGAGTAATCTATGAAAGAACAGGTACTAGAATTATCCATTATATGAGAGGTTTAGTAACATATATGCCTGTATTCACTATTTTATTTTTTGTTTTCACTTTAGCTAATACTGGTGTTCCTTTATCTTTAAATTTCTTAGGTGAACAATTATCTTTAATAGGTATTTGGGATAAATCTCCTATTATATCAGCTTTAGGTGCTACAGGTATAGTATTTTCTGCTTGCTATTCTATTTATTTATATAATAGATTATCTTATGGTTTATATTCTCCTCACTTAAAACCTGTTAAAGATGTAAATAGATTAGAATTTAATATTTTAATAGCATTATTAATTCCTACTTTCTTATTAGGAATCTTCCCTAATGTTATTTTAGATTCTCTTCATTTAGCTGTAACTAGTTTATTATATTTTTAATAAACAATCCCCTCTAACCTCTCACACAGCTAGGAGAGGATATGAAAGGGTTAATTCATTATAAATTATTAAGCAGGGGATATTATTATTTTTAACTTTATAATATGGGTATCACATTATACTTTCTGTAATTTATAAGTTAATCAGTCTAATAAAACTTAACTATTAAAAAAGTATATAAAAGTAACTAGTATATAGTAAATATATACTAAATTAAGCAAAGCAAAATATATAAATTTTATTTAAAATAAATATTGAATTTATATAAAATAAGATTACCTCATAATCTTAAATATTAAAAATATAATCAATAATTAATAACTTGAAAATAATCGATATAATATAAATAAATAAAAAAATAAAAAGACAATATTTAATAATATAAATCATAATTAAAAAATTTTATGATAATTAATAAAAAAAAGATATGTTAACTAATATAAATAGAAATCTATTTCAAACTTTCCCATATCATTTAGTGACAATATCTCCTTGGCCTATCTTAGTTAGTTTTTCTTTATTAAGTTTAACATTAGGTGCTGTTTTATCAATGCATGGATATGGTGATTTCACCTTTTTTTTAGGTTTAGCTTCAACAGGATTAGGAATGTTATTATGGTTTAGAGATATTATTTTAGAAGCTACATACTTAGGATGTCATACAACTCAAGTACAAAAAGGATTAACAATAGGAGTAATCTTATTTATAGTAAGTGAAGTATTTGCTTTCTTATCAGTATTCTGGGCTTTTTTCCATTCTAGTTTAAGTCCTAGTATTGAAATAGGTGGAGTATGGCCACCTCAAGGTATTGAAGCTTTATCTGCTTTTGGAATACCATTATTAAATACTTTCTTATTATTAAGTAGTGGATCAACAATTACATACGGTCACCATGCCTTAATAAAAGGAGATAGAAAAGGAGCTATAATAGGAGGTTTATTAACTATTATTTTAGCTATTATTTTCACTGCATTACAATATGTTGAATACTTTAATGCTAGTTTTACAATTACAGATTCAGTATTTGGTACAACATTCTATGCTTCAACAGGATTACATGGAATTCATGTAATAATAGGAACAATCTTTATCGCTGTAGGATTCTACAGAATAATTAATTATCATTTAACAAATAGCCATCATATTGGATATGAAGCAAGTATTTTATACTGGCATTTTGTTGATGTAGTTTGGTTATTCTTATTTATTGCTGTATATTACTGGGGTGGTAATTAATTATTTTTATAAATAATTTTATACTCTTAGCTCCCATCTTCCCTATACGATAAAAGGCTGTCAACCTATAAGGTCCAAAGTTATATCTCATAACAAAATTAATATTAAAATCAAAAAAAGTTAATATTAAAAAAATTATATTATACTAATAAAAAATTAAATAATAAAATATAATATAATTTTCAAATTACTAAATTATAAAAATAGAATATAATTTCTATACATTATAATTTATAAAATGAAATATAATAATTTCATTTTCTTATCATTTTACAGGTACCCTAAGGGTAATAATAACAAATAGTTAAACTTATGAATTTATCTTTATTTTTATTTTTAATAGGTGTATTAGGATTTATCCTAAATAGAAAAAACATCATATTAATGATAATAGCGATAGAAATTATGCTATTAGCTGTAACCTTATTAGTTTTAATAAGTTCATTTAGTTTTGACGATGCTATCGGACAAAATTTTAGTATCTTTATTATTTCTATTGCAGGTGCAGAATCAGTTATAGGTTTAAGTATTTTAGTTGCTTTTTATAGATTAAGAGGAAATATCTCTTTAAGAACTTAATGTATTTATCAATTTTAATTTTTCCTTTATTAGGAAGTTTAGTATCCGGATTATTAGGTAGAAAAATAGGTGTAACAGGATCACACTTAATAACTTGTACCTGCTTAGTAATCTCTTCAATATTAGCTACAATAGCCTTTTATGAAGTAGGTTTATGTGGTTCTCCAGTTTTAATTCATTTAAGTAGTTGGATTGAATCTGAAGTTTTAAGTATTCAATGGGAATTCTTATTTGATCAATTAACTGTAAGTATGTTTATTCCTGTACTTTATATATCTTCTTTAATTCATATCTTTTCAACTAATTATATGTCTGAAGATCCTCATAATCAAAGATTCTTTTCTTATTTATCATTATTCACATTTTTTATGTTAGTATTAGTATCTGGTGCTAATTATTTTGTTATGTTTGTTGGTTGGGAAGGTATTGGAGTAGTTTCTTACTTACTTATTAATTTCTGGTTTACTAGAATACAAGCAAATAAAGCAGCAATATTAGCATTTACAATGAATAGAGTAGGGGATATGGGTCTAAGTATAGGTTTCTTTGCTTTAATAGCTCTATTTGGATCTTTAAATTATTCTACTTTATTTAGTTTAGCACCATTTATGAATAGTACTGCTATTGATATTATAGGATTACTTCTATTAAGTGGAGCTATGGCTAAATCAGCACAAATACCATTACATAGTTGGTTACCTGGATCTATGGAGGGTTTTATAGGCGTTATACTTTATATATTAACAATTTTTATTTTACAATTTTTTCTAAATTACTATGATAATTCATATTACATTATAAATTTAAATATCTTATGTCCCATTATTAGTTATATACCATCAACAACCTTATATTCTATAACTGGAAATATGTTAGGTGATGGTTCTATTTCTCTAAGTAAAAAATTTAAAGGTGAAGGTAAATATTCTATGACTATGGATGTTTATTCCTTAAATTATTTAAATCACTTAAATTATAATATTTATAGTCAGTTTACCGATACAAAGTTGTATGCTTATCCTAATATTAATCTTCCTCAGCATAAAGGTAAAGAGATAACTCAATATCATTTTACTACTAAAACACATCCAGTATATACAGCTTTACACAGTCTGTGGTATAAGTGGGATAAAGATAAAAACAAATATCATAAAATTATTCCGTATAATATATATGAAATGTTTTCAGAAATATCTTTAGCTTATTGGATAATGGATGACGGGTACTTTGATTCTTATGGAAGAGCTAAAACAGTTCTACTTTGTACAGAATCGTTTACTAAGGAAGAATGTATTATTCTTCAATCATTACTAGAAAAATTAAATATTAAATCAACTTTAAAAATTAGAGATAAAATTAATAATAAATATAGAATTAGAATATCTAAAACTAGTATGGACAGAGTTATTTTATTAGTAAAACCTTATATGCATAATGATTTTTTATATAAATTAGGAATATAATTGTTTTGAATTAAAAATTAAAAATATCTTTTGGTTAGTAGGGCCCTCCTTAAACTTCACTATATGCTGGAACACCCTTAGAGCTTTAAGTACTCATAAATTATATTTAAAGTAAAAATCTTAAAGATTGGGCAATCAGCAGGAAACCAAATATTACTCTCCTTTTTTAAATATATTTAAAAATTAAGTAATAAAGTAGGATCCTCAGAGACTACACGTGAAGCTCATATTTTGACCTTAAATAAATTATATTTTTAAAAAAAAAAGAATAAAAATATGAAGATGATATAGTCCGAGCAGTAAAGAAATTTACTGTATACAAATGCCTACTCCAGTATCAGCTTTAATTCATGCAGCCACACTAGTAACAGCTGGATTATATTTATTAGTGAGAAGTTCACCAATTTTAGAATATAGTTCAACTGCTTTATTAGTTATTACTTTAGTTGGGGCTTCTACTGCTTTCTTTGCTGCAACTTGTGGTTTAGTACAAAATGATTTAAAAAGAATAATAGCCTTTAGTACTATAAGTCAATTAGGTTATATGGTAATGGCTGTTGGTTTATCACAGTATAATGTAGCTTTAATGCATGTTGTTAACCATGCTTTCTTTAAAGCTTTATTATTCTTAGGTGCAGGAGCTGTAATTCATAGTTTCTCTGATCAACAAGATGTTAGAAGATTAGGAGGTTTAATAAATTTCTTACCATTTACTTATACGGCAATGTTAGTGGGAACTTTATCACTACTAGCTACACCTTGGTTAACAGGATTCTATAGTAAAGATTTAATTATTGAATTAGCTTTTGCTCAATATAGTTTTGAAGGTACATTTGCATTTATTTTAGGAAGTTTAACTGCAGGTTTAACTGCTTTCTATTCATTTAGATTAATTTCTTTAGTATTCTTAACTAAACCTAATGGACCAAAAACATCTTATTTACATTCACATGAAGCTACTTTAGCTGTTATTATACCATTATTTATATTAGCTTTATTTAGTATTTTCTTTGGATATGTTTTCTCTGATTTATTTGTTGGTATTGGTACTGATTTCTTTGGTAATGCTATATTTATTCATCCTAACCATATTACTATGGTGGAAGCGGAATTCTCAATGGATAGATTAGTTAAATTATTACCAAGTATCTTATCTTTATTAGGGGCTGTTTTAGCGGTATATCTATATCACTTTACACCTCAATTATTCTTTATGGAAAATTCTATCATTAGAAAAATATATACATTCTTAAATGGTAAATATTTATTTGATGTTATTTATAACCATTACTTTATTGGTAAAGGTTTACAATTAGGTTACTTTGTAAGTAAAGTTTTAGATAGAGGTGTAATTGAATTTATAGGACCTTATGGTTTAAGTAATACTTTAAATCAAACAGGTATGAATATCAGTAAATTAGATACTGGTGTTATAACTACTTATTCTTTATATATTACTTTAGGTTTACTTTCTTTAGTCTTTTTAGTATTTTTACCTGTACTATTAGATAATCCATTATTTAATGAAATAAGATTGTTATTACTTTATTTAGCTAGTATATTCATAGTGTTAACTCCCTATACTAATAATAATAGTATTTATCCAAAAATATAAAATTCTTCCTTTGGTTCAAACAAAAATAGTTAAAAAAGGTAATATAAATAAACAACATATCAGATTGTTCCATAGTAATTGTATTTTACATATGGACATCTTAATTAATGTTAGATAAATAATATAGTCTATCCTTGACTTCACGGTTCGAACTAAGAATAGGCTATAAAGCTTTTTTTAGTTATAACTAAATTAAGATAAAGGGGCCTAATTAGTTTATTAGCAATAATCCTTTATACTCATAGATTTTTAATACTAACCCTTTAATCAAATTATTTTCCTTTGCTATTAATAATATTTTTTATTTTAATTTTCTTTAAATAAAAGAGTAAGTCATTATCTCCCTCTCCCCCCACCCTCTCCTCTTTGAGGTCAGAGGAGGGGTATGGTTTGCTAAATGGCAAGAGATAGTTCTTAATTTTAATAAGAGCAAATTTTTTATATCTTTATAATAACTTATGCCACAATTAATACCTTTTTATTTTTTAAATCAATTATATTTTTCATTTGTAGTATTATTTGTTTTAATTTATATTTTATCTAAATATGTTTTACCTCTATTTACTTTACAACAAGTTATTAGAATGTTTATTGTTAAATTAAATAATAAATCTTAATTAAATAAACCCCTTTAATACTTCTATTTAAATATCTTTAATTAAATTTAAATACTACTAAAATATTCATTTTTAAATTTAATTATTACACTCATTAATACTATTAAAGGCTTATAAAATAAAATAAAACGATGTTATAATAAAATGAGTTTCTTTTGCTAAATCTTAAGATAAAATATGTATATTACTAAATTTAAATAGTATATAAAGCATTTAAAAATATACCTACCCTCTTACCTCGAAAGGATCATGGAACGAGCTAATGATTTAAAATTTATAAATATTTATTATAATCTTCTTTTCTTTAAAAATATTATCTATATATATAGGGTTTGCTCGTAAATTAATTTTTAGGATTTAATGACTGTCTCATTTTTTTTAGAAATTAAAAGAAAGTAGGTATCTTATTGCTATAGAATTTTTATAATATATCTTTAAATTTTCATAATTCTCTTAGTTTAATGGTAGAACATCATTCTTCTAAAATGTCAATTTTGGTTCGAATCCAAAAGAGAATATCAATAAAAATATAAAACTTTTTATACAGTTGGTAAAATTAGATTATATTGAGTATAGAGCTATACTAATATATACTTATTATCACACATTTTATTAATTATATTTATCTATATGTATAGTTTTAAAATTACAGTATCCTATCCTACCCTACCTACTCTAGGAAAGAGGAGATAGTTACTTATTATTTTAATTAGGATCTAACTTAAATTACTAATAAAAATATAACAAAATAATAATATTAAAAAAATAGAATATACTTCATATAAAATTTTAAGCCTATAATTTAAAGGTAGAATAATTTCTTGATAAGGAATCTGTAGAAGTTCAATTCTTCTTGGGCTTACTAAAATAAATAATCTTATTATTTAGCCGACCTACCGACCTACCGACCTCGGGGAGGAGGGGAGGAGGGGAGGAGGGGAGGAGGGGAGGAGGGGAGGAGAAGTTATATTAATTTAGATTATTAAATATTATATCTCTAACTAAAATAGTGTAAATAAAAAGTCATTTAAGGTTCGAAAAATGATACTCTCTTATTAAAGGTCTATATCTAAGTATAGGTAAATTCCTTTTTAAACTTTTTTTAAATATAAAATTTTATACCTGGGGCCACCTCTACCTCCTCTCCTCTTAGAAGGTTAGGTAAGAGGGTAGTAGAGGTAAGAGGGGACGAGGAAATAGGAGTGGGTCCGGGGGTAGGTGGGGTAGGAGGAGAGGATAAAGTTATATTCTTAATATAAAAAGGTAAGATCATTAAAAATAAAATAAAAGAGTCAAGAACAAAAAAGGGGGATATCTGATAATTGGTAATCAATTGTAGTTGCATTACAAGTATGATAGTTCGAGTCTATCTATCTCCAACTTATATGAAAAAAATATCTAAAGGTCATTAGCTTCAGTTGCTTAATGGTTAAAGCGTTAATTTGAAGCATTAAAGAAGTGAGTTCAATTCTCTCCTGAGGCATCTTAAAATATCTTAATATAAAAGTAAGTAAGCCAAAATAGTTTAAACGGTTAAAACGGATTCCTTGTAAGAATCTAATACTGGTTCAATCCCTGTTTTTGGCTTATGAGTTGTAGTTTAATTTGGAAAAACACCATTTTTTGGTGGTGGCTTATATCAGTTCGAATCTGGTCAACTCAGTATATCTTAAAAAATAGATATAAAGGAAAAATATCATTTAACCCTTAGCCATTCCTCCTTCCTCTTCTATTCTCTAAATAAATTATAATTTATATAAAAGGAAGTAGAACTCGATAGGTTGAGTGTCTCCCTTTTAAGGAGAAAGTTCTTGGTTCGATTCCAAGTGCTTCCCGCTATTTTTATTAAAATATTCTTTTTTAAAAAGATGATTAATTAAAATAGTATTAATTTTATTCTCTCCCTTTGATTAAGGTAGAGGTGATGTTTATTTATATCATAGGAATATGATATGATTAGATTCATTTTTTATAGGGCAGGTGATCCGATTGGTAATGGTGGTTTTCTGTAAAAAAATTGGTTTATACCGTAAAAGGTTCGATTCCTTTACTGCTCAAATAATATTATTTATTCATTCTAATTCTAGTCCATCCTACACTCCATCCTATTACCTCTAACCTAGGGTAGGAGAGGAAAATCTAGGATACTAAAGACTGTAGCATAATAGGTTAATGCAATTCGCTCATAATGGATGTTATAAGGGTTCAATTCCCTTCGGTCTTAATTTACTGGGCATTTGGTCGAGTCTGGTTTATGGCGCTTATCTTGAAAATAAGTACTTCTAAAAAAAGTCGTGAGTTCAAATCTCACAGTGCCCGATTCAATTAAGTTTTCTAATTATATTCTATTAAAATATCTTTCTCAAGCCTCACACCTAGCCTAGGCAAAATGGTAGGATGTATCAAGGAGGAGATGAATATATTTAATTTAAATTATAAAAATAATATAAAAATAAGGAATGGTTTACATTGGTACGTTAAGACGATTGCTAATCGTTGGGTGAAACTCCCTTGAAGGTTCGAGTCCTTTCTATTCCGAGTAACTTGTCAAAATCTATGTTTTGAAATGAATTGAATTGACAAAAATTAAATTAATTGAATAAAATAAAAATCTCCTTCCCTCTAATCAGGGAAAAATAAATCTGATCAATCCTCCCTCCACCCCTATAATCTAGTAGACGCTCCCGATAGGTAAAGATATTAAAAAATAAAAAGAAAGTATATAATAAAAGGAGCAATGATTTTATGTAGTCTATTAATATTTATAGTGGCAATAGCCCTACCATCAATGAATCAAAATATAAGAACAATCTTATATGTAAGAGTCACATCTATAATCTTTATTTATGCCGGAGCATTAGCTTTTAATGCTTTATATATTCAGTCAATTGGATCAGGTATAGGTATCTATAGTGGATTCTTCCAAGTAACTTTTATATCTCAATTATTTGACATTTTTATTTTCTTAATAGGAAGTTTAATCTTAATCTCTTGGCCTTATTTTACCACAGAAAGTACTGTCTTAGAAAGAATAAGTAAAACTAGAGAATATTCACTAATAGTACTATTTACTTCTCTAGGAGCATCTTTATTAGTATCTTCCGCTGATTTAATTTCAATGTATTTAAGTATAGAATTACAATCTTTTGGAGTGTATATCTTAAGTACATTATATAGAGAATCAGAATCAGCTACTTCCGCTGGTTTAAAATATTTCTTATTAGGGAGTTTATCTTCCTGTATAATTTTATTAGGAAGTAGTATCTTATATACATATTCAGGATTAACTAATTTAGAAAGTATATATAATTTAATCTCTGTAAATGAAAATACTCCAAATTTACAAGGTTTAATCTTAGGACTAGTCTTAATAATAGTAGGATATTTATTTAAAGTCTCAGCAGCACCATTCCATAATTGGGCTCCAGATGTCTATGATGAAAGTCCAACAGTAGTCACAATATGGTTAACAATAATGCCAAAAATTTCAATATTAATATTTTTATTAGAAATTCAAAGTCAAATAGGGAATAGTATCTTACCGATATTCTCTATCTCATTAAAAAATATTTTATTAATAAGTTCATTATTATCATTATTAATAGGAACAATAGTAGGTTTATCTCAAACCAAAATCAAAAGATTATTAGCTTATAGTACTATCTCACATATAGGATTTATTTTATTAGCTTTAGCTATAAATACTGAACAATCTATAGATTCTTTCTTATTTTATATTATACAATATTCTTTAACTAATTTAAATAGTTTCTTAATTTTAATAGCTTTAGGATATATATTACCTTATTATAGAGCTTCATATGAAGAATCATTACCAGATGTTAACTATATAAGTGAACTTAAAGGTTTATTCTTTAAAAATCCAATACTAAGTTTAAGTTTAACTATCTGTTTATTTAGTATGGCAGGAGTACCTCCATTATTAGGATTCTTTTCAAAACAATTTGTATTATATTCAGCAATGCAAAGTGAATATTATTTCCTAGCTATAGTAGCTATACTTGTAAGTGTAATTAGTGCATCTTATTATTTAAAAATAATTAAAGTATTACATACTGAAAATAAAGGAATAGTAGTACTATCTACATCTAAAGGTGAATCATATTTAAGTTCATTACATAGTTTTATGATATCTACTTTAACTTTATTTATTTTATTATTTATAGTTAAACCTTCTATCTTATTAAATAGTACACAATTACTAGCATTATCTTTATTTTATTTTTAAATATGAGTAATATTTTAATGTTATTTATTTTTGTACCTATATTAAGTGGAATATTATTAGCTCTTAATTTATTATTAGCTCCTAAACAACCTTATGAAGCTAAAGTCTCAGCTTATGAATGTGGATTCTCACCTGTATATGGACAAACAAGAAATGTTTTCTATATTAATTTCTATCTTGTAGCTATGCTATTTTTAGTTTTTGATTTAGAAATTCTTCTTCTTTTCCCTATTGCACTTACTTTATATAATGTTAGTATTTTTGGTTTCTCTATTGCACTTATATTCTTTGTTATTTTAACTATTGGTTTCATTTTAGAAATTGGTAGTGGAGCTATTTCTATAGCGTCTTCTAATCCTAAAAGTAATTAATCTTAAGTTTAATGGTGACAAACCCCTTTATATTTATTATATTACACACTTTACACATTAGATTTATAAGAGGGGAGGGGTATCTACTTACGGGAGGGTATCTGACTTTTCTTTTTTACTAAATTGGGAGCGATATCTTAATAGCGGGGGGGGATATACACGTTGTAATACGGTTTATATATGTAGACACTACCTTGCCTCAAAGAGGAGAGGGTATCTATTAGTTTATGTGGTATCCCTTTGTAATTATTATCGATATGATTAATAGTTATATATTTATATAGTTATAGTTATAGTTTAGTTTAGTTATCCTTACTGAATTTTAAGATATTTATTCAGTATAATTAAATATCTTTAATTTTATAAAGATCTTAAGATTGTATTTATATAAATTATAATAAATTTATAATCTTTCTTTATATAAATTAAAAAAAAATATAAAACAAATGAAAATTTTTTTAAATATGAGACATTTTATAAGTAATAAATTATATAACTTAATTAATTTTAATGGTATAAAAAATAGTTTTAACTTTAATACTATGATTTATTACCTTGATTCTTTTTTATTAACAATTGTTATTTTTACATTGTTAGGGGATTTTATTTATTTAATGAGTTCGATAGTTAATTATTTAATTGACTTTTACAGTATAAATGGTTTAGATTTAATTCATAATATGTCTGATAATAACTCAAATGTAAATAATACTACTAATACTACTATTATACAAGATGATGGTAGTTGGTCTAATGGAATTAAAAGTTTATTCATATACGGAAGTGGTGGTTATCGTTTAGCGCTACTTAAAGGAGGTGGAACGCCTGGTGCTAGAGCATTTGTAATAACTAGTACTATATTAGGTGATGCTTTATCAAGAGTATTGACTAATACAATAAACGATCCTAATTATGTAAGAAATCATAGTTCTAGTTGGCGAGCTACCTGGCAAGATTTTAATAAAGGTGAAGCCATTGTTAATGTTGATCCAGAAACAACCAATAAATTAAAATCATCAAGTGGATTAAGCAATAACTTTATTGGAGGTGAAGGTAGTTTAGGTGATTTATATCAAGAATTATTAAATGGTATTTTTGATAGATTAAAATTTATTTTAGAGCCTGTACAGGTTAATTATTCTAATGAAATTTTAAGTAATCAAATTCATGACTTAAGTATCTTATTATTTATTTTTAGTTTAATAATATTTGGTTTAATAGTAGTTTTATTATTAAACATTGTGTTATATATAAACATGGATAGTATAATTAAATTTTTTAATAATAAATTTATTAGAGGTTATTTACTTCTTAATAAAAAATTTTTAAGTATTGAAATTATTATGTTAGGCGGTACAATATTATGGTTTATGTATAGTTTAATAAATTCTATTCATTTTATAGCAACACATCCTATAATAATAAATTAAATAAATATTTATTATTAAACTATTTATGTAAGGTGATTGAATAAACAATGCAGCAATTCCTTTAGAAAATTTTAATCCTTCAACACAAAACTTAAATGTTTCACGAAGATCGGTAGATTGTGATGAATCTTTAGCATCTCCTTCCTCTGATTGTATTAATTCTTCTGATTTTGTAAGACATGATAATTCAAACATGGCTGACGTCACTACTAGTTCTCTAAAACCAGTACCTGAAGAACAAATAGCTACAATAAATTGTCCCTTGCCTCGGAGAGGAGAAGATGAACTCTATACATTCGGGATATAATTATTTAATAGAATTTATTCTTTATATTTCATAAGGTTGGTAATTTTCCTCTTTTAGATCCCAGTATTCTGAGAATATATCTATAATATCAGACATATTTGTTTTATTACACATAGCCTCTAGCCTCTAGCCTCTTCGAGGAGAGGAGAGGAGAGGAGAGGAGAGGAGAGTTGTTGATATACTTCTTATTAAGTTATCACTCATTTTTAATTTAAATATTAATAATATATATTGATTGTCATCCAATTGACTTAATATTTTTTCCTCAAAGGACAATAAACTTAAATTTATATTAGATTTTGTTAATATCCGACTAGGCAATGGATAAAAAAAAGTGAGCCATTTATTTTTAAGTAAGATTCCCATCTTTTTTGTTTATTTTATGGATTTTTTTTTTAATATTTATTTTTATATGTATCTTTATTTTTATTATTTTATTAACTTATTGATTTATTTTTTTAATAAAAGAATCATAACGAGTATAGTTAAGTTGGTATAACTTCTACCTTCCAAGTAGTTATCATCAGTTCGAATCTGATTACTCGTAAAATACCCTCTTAGGTTTAGGGTTCCTTCGGCTCATAGATAAAATAATAATTATATTAAAATCCTTTAATTAAATTAAATTAAATTAAATTTAATAATTTAGTACAAGAGCGAGGTGATTCGAACACCTACCGATGATTTTGGAGATCGTCATACTAACCAATTGATACTACGCTCTTTAAAAAAGTAAATATTTTTAATAATATTAAATAACACTCTTATAATAATTAAAATAATTAAGGGCCCTTAGCTTAATCGGTAGAGTACCTAATTGTCGATTAGGGTGGTCCCAGTTCGAATCTGGAAGGGCTCGTTCATCCAAATTTTTATTATTCCTGCTCGTTCTTTTCCCTTGGTCATTTTAGATATTTTTATATTTATTTTAATTTTATATAATTTTTTAATTTTACCTTTTTTCTTAATAATTGGTTTTGGTTAAATTTATCTATTTTTCATAAATATTTTGTTAAAATTTAAATAGATAAAAGAGTATGTATAAAATTAAATTAAAAAGGACATATATTAGACACTGTCATAATTTTTCAATTGAAAAAAAATATGTTAGCAGCAGCTAAATATATTGGTGCAGGATTAGCCTGCTCTGGATTAATTGGAGCCGGAGCTGGAATTGGTTTAATTTTCTCAGCTTTAATTGCTTCAACAGCTAGAAATCCACAAATTAGAGGACAATTATTCGGATACGCAATCTTAGGATTCGCTTTAGCCGAAGCCACAGGATTATTCTCTTTAATGATTGCATTCTTATTATTATACTCATAATTATTATGAATAGTTATTAATAATAGGTATTATAATTAAAATCCCTTTATTTTACTTTATAATTATATCCTCTAATAGGTCAGAGGTAATAAACTATCCTATCCTCAGCGAGGAAATAGGTAATAGGTATGAGTCCCTTCTCCTCTCCTCTAACCTTAATACACTCCTCTCCGAGGCAAGGGGGATAATAGGGGAGGTTTAAGAAAATATAAAATTTATAAAACATTCTATTTGCAATCTTATTAAAATATTCATAAATATATTTAATTTAATGATAAAAGGTGAGTGTTAAAAAGAAAAAGATAATTTAAAGGAAAAATAAATACTAAATTTGTAAGTAAAAATATATGTTATGTTAAATTTGTTAGATAAAAGAGGTAATATTAGTTTAATTGGCAAAATAACGTCTTGTGGCGACGCTGTTCAGAGTTCAAGTCTCTGATTTTACCCTTAAATTATTAAAATATTATAATAATCCTCCCATACCTGAGGACTCTTCTCCTCAGTTAGGAATTAGGGCTCGGAGTTAAGATAATTAAAACTGGGATTATATTCAATTTAAATAATTTAGTAAGGTTATAAGTATATATAATGATAATGAGCAAAGAAATTTGTGGTGTAAATAAAGAAAAATAAAAGCTTTATCAAAATATAGAAAATTAAATAAATAAATAAATAAATTTATTTTATATAAAAGTTCTAACACTTAAGTCTGTTTAATTTATATAAATATGTGACATAGATTGACCTATTTATACTTATGAATGTTTATAGAAAATTCAGTTACTATTCTTAAAAAAATAGTATTAAACAAAACTACTCTTACTATTATCTAACTCCCTTTAAAATATATCATTTTTATCTTTATCCTCACCTGTACTCAGCCTAGGAGAGGGGGAGAGGATTGTATTATGTTTAGCTGATATAGTTTAACGGTTAAAACCTACCATTCATGACGGTAAGATAAAAGTTCAATTCTTTTTATCAGCTTAAAAAATAAAAATAATCTAATATAATAACATATATATAAATTATAAAATATTTTTAATTAATAAATATAAAATTATTATTAGTAATAAATACTAAATAAGGTATAATAAAAAAATAAAGTCATTTAATAAATAATTAATTAATAAATAAAAATAAAATAAGTATATAATATCAATTTATATTTAATTAAAAAAGTATGTATAATAAAAAAAATAAAAGAGATAGTAAACATTGCATTAAGCATATAAAATACAACTTTCTCCTTTAAAAAGGAGTTATAAGTTTAATATTAAGTAAGAATTTAATTTTGGTTCCGATTGAACGTTTTTCAGTAGTTTAAGACATGCAAATCGTTGTTTTCGACGTATTATTTAAATAGGGTAATATTAGAAAATAAGGTGTAGAGGTGAGTATATTAAATAAGATACCCTATAGTCTTCATAAATAGGAGATAATTATAAAGGAAATCTTTCTGCTATAGGATTCTATTTAATTTGATTAGGTAGTTGGTAGGGTAAAGGCCTACCAAGCCAACGATCGAAAGTCAAGTTTGAAAGAACCTCTGGCCACATTGGGAATGAGATCTCCCAAGTAGTAATACACTACCAGCAGTCAAGAATATTAGTCAATGCTCGCAAGAGTGAACTAGCTAACTGAAATCAAAGAGTTTACACAAACTCCTGATGTCGTAAGGGAAAATAATGATAATACCTTACTAATAGTGTCGTCCAAATCTGGTGCCAGAAGACTCGGTAAGACCAGAGACGCAAACGTTAATCATCATAAACAGGCGTAAAGGGTTTGTAGGCAGCTTTCTTAAAGAATATAATTAACAAAATAAAGTATTTTCAATGAAAGCTAGAATCAAATATAGGTTATAGTGTATAACGCTTAGAGGAGGGCTGATATCCATAGATCCTAGGCAGAATACTAAGGGCGAAGGCCACTTTCCATAAATGATTGACGCTGAGAAACGAAGGTTAGGGTAGGAAATAGGATTAGATACCCCGGTACTCCTTTCTGTAAACGATGAATGGTAGTCATTAGTTTAAACAAAACTAGAGGCGAAGTTAACACGATAACCATTCCGCCTTGTGAGTACTACTGCAAAGTAGAAAACAAAAAAATTAGTCGGTCTCGAAGCAAACGGAGTGAAGCATGTTATTTAATACGATAGTCCGCGTAAAACCTTACCAGAACTTGCATACAAACTTTACTCTCAAAAGTAAAGGAGTATTTTACTTTTTTTTAAAATACTTAAGTACAGGTGTTGCATGGCTGTCTTCAGTTCGTGTTGTTAAACATTAGGTTAATTCCACTAACGAACGAAATCCCTGTTATTAATTTATTCTTAATAACTAATGAATCTGATAGAGATTCAGCGGGGGCTAAGACAAGTCGTTATGGCCCTCATGTTCTGGGCTATAGACGTGCCACAAAAACTTTTACAAAGTGATGCAATACTTACTAAAATAAGTGGAGCTAATCATTAAAAAAAGTGATTCTTATGAAACTTAGACGGATTGTCTCCTGCAATTCGGAGGCATGAAGAAGGAATTCCGAGTAATCGTTGATAAGTAGCGCAACGGTGAAGCTAGTTTCGTGATGAACTAACTGTCTGTCGCTGGGAAGAAGCCTTTAGTGGAGGAAACTGGAGGTAGATAAGTTTATTTCATAGTTTAGTTTACGATTAATATTTAGTCTTTAAAACAATTATGTTAAGCTTATTGGCTTTAGTTAATTCATTGAGGTAACATCTCAAAAGTCATAGCATGGTAGCTGTACTGGAAAGTGCAGCTGGATAATAATTAATTTGAAACCCCCATAAGAGGTTAGCTTAGTTGGTTAAAGCAGTAACTTTACACGTTATTGACCGGGAGTTCGAATCCCCCACCCCTTATTTTTTTATAGAGACGGATATTTTAACTTTTTTTAGTTTTTTGTTTTAGTTACTACCTTTATATTTTACTTATATCCTTTCATTTATATAGTTTTATAAGGTAGAGCGAGTATGTCGAAATTGGTAGCCGAGTGAATCTTAGGTTTTCATTATTTTAAGAGTTCAAGTCTCTTTACTCGTATAATTATTATTAAAGCATCTTTAGTTTAATGGTTAAAACGAGAATCTTCGAAATTCCAATTATTGGTTCGAATCCATTAAGATGTTTTTAAAAAATAAAAATAAATAAATAAAAAATAAAATAATAAAAATAAATTATTCCTCTCCTAGTAAAGGGTAAGGGGAGGATGCATATTTAAATATAACAAAAAATATATCATTTCTAAATATATATTCTCTTTAATTAATTAGATAATAAAATCTAAAGGAAAAGTCAAATAATTAAATTAATATCTAAATCTCCCAGCGCCCTCTCTCCCCTCTAGCCTCACCCTCTCGCCTCTAGCCTCTAGCCTCTTCGAGGAGAGGAGAGGATCAAGGGTAGAGGCTAGTGGTAAGAGGTATATGGTCTAGGAGAAGGGGTTAGCTTAGTTGGTTAAAGCAGTAACTTTACACGTTATTGACCGGGAGTTCGAATCCCCCCCCCCTTATTAAGATTTAATATCGACACGGATATTATCTTTTAATTTTTAAGATGTAACTTAGGATGCCTTTAATTTAAAATATTATTTTTAAAATTAAGCAATGGTACTGCCATGAAAGTCTAAAAGACTAGGTATTTAGCTCTTAACCTAATTATTCACAATTTTTAAGTAAAATTAATTTAAAATTATTTTTTATTATAAAATATAAATATAAAGATCAAATAAAAAAATAAATCGATCAAATAAATAAAGTAAGAGGACACAGTAAACTAAGTTCAAATTATAATTTTTATTCAATTTAAATTATGTTAAACTTCTTTTCAATTTTTAATACTATATATAACGATGCTCCTCAACCTTGGCAATTAGGATTCCAAGATAGTGCAGCTCCAGGATTTACAGGAATAGTAGAATTACACAATACTATTTTCTTCTATTTAGTAGTAATCTGTGTAGGTGTATTCTGGGTATTAGGTTCAATTATCTATTATTTTAATTCTAATAATTCACCTATTGTACATAAATATCTTAACCATGGTACATTAATTGAATTAATTTGGACTATTACTCCTGCTTTAATTTTAATTGCTATTGCTTTCCCTTCATTTAGATTATTATATTTATTAGATGAAGTTATTTCTCCTACTGTAACTATAAAAGTAGTAGGTCATCAATGGTATTGGTCTTATGAATATAGTGATTATATCAATGTTAGTGGAGAATCTATAGAATTTGATTCTTATATGATTCCAGATTCTGATTTAGAATTAGGTCAATTTAGATTATTAGATGTGGATAATAAAGTTATTATACCTACAGATACACATATTAGATTAATTGTAACAGGTGCTGATGTTATTCATTCTTTTGCGGTACCATCATTAGGACTTAAAATTGATGCTGTACCAGGAAGATTAAATCAAACATCTATGTTAGCTGAAAGAACAGGAACTTTCTATGGTCAATGTTCTGAAATTTGTGGAGTATACCATGGATTTATGCCCATAGCTATAGAAGCCGTATCAGTACAAGATTATTTAGCATGGATAGATGCAGCATAGTATCAAACTAATGCAGATACCTACAAACTCCCCTAGTCTAGAGGAGATAAATGGGATTATTATTATAAAAATTTAATCCTTTCATAGGAAAATAAAAAGTAAAATCCCCTATTATCTTTATACGCTATCTTAAATAAATAAATAAAAATTTAAAATTATAATAATATCTACCATTTAAAGCTAATTAAGAATAAATTATATTACTAAATTCTTGTATAGAATGGATACAATTATTAATAATTATAACTATTCTTACTATTTAACTATATTAGCTTAAAGCTTTACTTATTACTATAATACTCTCCTATCTCACATTATATTTTCTTATTACCTTCCCATCATCTACTCCTACCTCGATCCTCTCCTCTCCGCTAATAGGTAATAGGCTAGAGTCTTGAGGAAGAAGGAGGGTTAAGGGAGGAGGGTGATATATATAAGGTATAGGGTAAAACGTAAGTATATTATAATATTTATAATGGTAAAGTAAAGTAGCTATACTAGCCTAGTTATGAAAAGTAAATAATTATTATATTCGACAAAAATAAATTAATGAAAAGCATAACACCCGTAAATAATCATTATTCTAGTATAGAATTACCTCTAAAACAAAATAAACCAGTAACTATCCAAAGAAAAGTGATCTCTGGTTCTACTTATCTAGATATAAGCAAATATACTAGAACTTTAATCAATCAAGGTTTAAATAAAGAATCTCTAATACTAGAATCCAAAAAAATAGTCTCTGAAGTACCAGAATCTATAGAAGCTCGAATAGTAGAAGGTCAATACTATCCGCAAATCGAAATGTTAGAAAGCTCGAACCTATCCTCAAGCCTAGCACCTCAAATAGGTAATATGGAAGGGGTAGGGGATGGTATATATGTACCTCTCCACTATACTGACAGAGGAGAAAGTGAAATTAGTAATGAAATACAAAGCTATTTAAAATCATTTACAACATTAGATATAGAATTAGCTCAAAATAAAAATACCTTATATGAATTTAATTCTAAAAGTTTAAATTTCAAAATATTAAATAAAAATGTCTATAAAATCTTAGAATATTCATTCTTTGAAATGTCTAGTTTCATTAGTACACCTCAATTTAATATAACTCCTAAAAATGTAGTTATTAATTTATTTTATTTTGTTTTAAATAGTAAACTTGCCCAAAAAAATTTTTTATTATTAAATCTTAATAAATTACAAGGTTTATCTGTAAAATTAAGTAAATATTTTAAAAAACCGGTACACTTAGAATTAACTCAATTATATTCAATAAGTAATAATAGTCAAATATTAGTAAATATCTTAGGAAAATTAGGACTTTCTAGAAGAAATTCATTTTCTAGAATTATTAATAAATTTTTAAAATATCAATCTAATAAAATTTTGTTTAGAAAAAATCAGAATAGATATTCTAAATTTGCAACAATACTAACTGGTATTAATATTAAATTAGGAGGAAGATTAATGAGAGGTAAAATTATTCCTAGAAAAAGTGTTAGAAAAATTCAATATGGTAGTTTAGCCCGAAGTAAAGCTAATTATATTACTACGGCGAGATTAACTCAGAAAAATAAAAGAGGTTCATTTAGTTTTACTGTTTCTATTGGACATAAATTTTTTTAATTTCTAATCCCTTTATTTTATTTTATTTTACCCTTATCCTATCCTCCCCTCTCCTCTTACCTCTCCTCTTTGAGGTCAGAGGAGAGGGGGAGATGATATAGACTGAGGCTAGAGGCGAGAGGCTTATGTTATTATTTTTGTTTTTTATGTTATTAAATTTTAATATAAAAGAGATGGTAATTATCAAATTATCAGTCATAAGTTTTTTATTTTCCTCTCCTTTTACCTTTTTCTCCTGCCTCTCCTCCCCTCACCCTCTCCCCTCTGGAGATGATATAGACTGAGGCTAGAGGCGAGAGGACAGGTTAGGTTTAAATTTTTAACAATTTTTGTTTTTTTTTAAAGAGTCTATTATTATTAATAGATAAAGGTATCCAATCCTTTTATATTTAATTAGAATATATATATATTTAATTTCTTGGTAAAACCTACTTGATATAATATAATATCTTGTATACACCTCTAGTCAGTTAAATTCAATTTAATGAACGTTCAATACGTAGGTATAACTATAAAATAAATTTTAATATGAAAAACTTCTTAATTGATTTATTAGCTTTTGCTGCTCTACTATCTAGTGTTTTAGTAATTACATCTAAAAATCCAGTTATTGCTGTTATTTTTTTAATTTCAGTTTTTGTTAATGCTGCTGGTTATTTAATTTTATTAGGTATAGGATTTATAGGTATTTCTTATATAATAGTGTATGTAGGTGCTATAGCTGTATTATTCTTATTTGTTATAATGATGATTAACATTAAATTAACAGATATATTAGAAACAGGATCTCAATATACTAAAAATTTACCTTTAGCATTAGCTATTGGTTCATTATTTATATATGAAATATATACTATTATTCCTTTCACTTTTAATAATGTTTCTAATACTATATTTAATCTATACAATAAACTTAATGGATTCTTTTTAAGTTATGAAATATCTATTCATGAATGGGTTAATACTGCTTTTAATCCTATCAATGCGGATACTGCTTTAATTCCTTTCTTACAAATTGAAAGTATAGGACAAGGTCTGTATACATATGGTGCTTCTTGGTTAATTATGACTAGTGTTATACTATTATTAGCTATGGTTGCTCCTATCTTTATATCTGCGTCCAAGCACTTTAATAACTAATATTAATAACATTATAAACATGTTTAACTATTATATTTTATCTACAAACATCTTTAATAGATTTAAATTGGATATTTCTCATTTATTAAGTATTCTTCAAATTAGTAGCCCTTCTATATTTATGCTAGCTATAATCCCAGTTAATTTTCAAATTAGTTATGTTACCTTAACCTTATTAGTAATGGTAGGTTTAGTGTTAAGATATGCACCTAATCCTATTTTAGGTTTAATATTTGGTATATTCTTTGGGATAACTAGTATTCTTGCTTGGCATCTACACACTGAAGATTTAATAGATTTACGGCCCCCTATCATTAATAATTTACCGATCGTAGGTATAACTATAAATTATGGGAACATATTAACTATATTAAATGGTTTATTTCAATCTATGGTATTTACTTCGTATACTGCTTACAATGATCTTTTAATTCTATTTGGTTTTCAAAATGGGGATTATACATTAATTCCTCTAGTTAGAGATACTATTGATTGGATTTCGGAACATTATGATCCTTTTATGGAAGCATTGACTAGACCTAGATTTGAAATTATTATTCAAACCATTACAACTCATCTACCTCGAGCATTTAGTATATTAATTTATTCTTTAAATATTCAGAATTTGGGTATACAAGCTGTTACTGAAGGTGAAAATCTTTATAGGATTTTTTTATATTTTAGGGATATTCCTCAAGCTTTACAATTTTTAATTTGGGATCCTGAAACACAGGCATGGATTTTTAATCATAATGCCTATCAACATTATAGAGAGGTATTAGCTCCTTGTCAAGGTTTTTTAAGAGAAATAAGACCTGAAATACAATATGGTCATTGGATTCATAACCATCCTGCTGAGGTTCTAGTAGAGGTTAGGGAAAATCCATTTACAAGATTTATAGAAGCTTACAATCTTGTACCTATTATTGCAGAAAGTATTGTCTTATTTTTAGTACTAAGCACTACTGGAGTTCTGGTAGCCCAATTAGTTTAGATAGCCTTGGCTTATGTCACAGCGAAAAGGTAAGGTCTATAAAAATATTTAATATCCTAATAATTAGGATATACTTTAATATATAATATTTAATATATAGTCACACCCCTATATATAATATATATTCCCTATATTAGTTATTTAAAAATATAACTTAAATATATATTCCCTATATTAGTTATTTAATAATATAATTTAAATATATATTCCCTATATTAGTTATTTAAAATATAATTTAATAGTAAAGTATTCAACTTATACGAATTGAATAATCTAGGTTCAATGACTAGAATTTTCTTAATAGCTTAATCTTATCCACCCTTCTCCACTACAAGGTACGAGGACTCTATTATATCTATAGGGGTAAAATTTAATAAGGTAGGTATAATTATTATTCTTAATTTGTTTAATATTATATAAATATTTACTTGTTTTAATTCAAAAATAAAAGTATCCCTCCTTAATATCTATTAATAAAAAAAATTATCACAAAACTATAATTCCTCGATAAATAATAATAATTAAAAACAAAATGTTAATAAATTCAAATATCTCTTTTGTAAATTCTCCATTAGAACAATTTGAAGTAACTAATTTAATAGGTATAAATGCTCCTATTTTAGGTTATTTAAATATTACTTTAACAAATTTAGGATTATATTCTATATTAGTATTATTCCTAATAGTGGGATTACACTATGCCGGTAATAATGAAATAAAATTAGTACCAAGTAAATGGTCTATTGCTTTAGAAAGTTTATATGCTAGTATTCATTCTATGGTTAGAGAACAATTAGGAAAAGAAATTTACTTACCTTTTATCTATTCTATCTTCTTTTTTATATTAATAGCTAATTTAACTGGTAATGTACCTTATTCATTTACTATTACAACTTCTATTATGGTAAGTATTGGTTTATCTTTCACTATCTTAATAGCTGTAACTATCTTAGGTTTAAGTATTCATAAATTACATTTCTTTTCTTATTTTGTACCTTCTGGAACACCTTTAGCTTTAGTTCCTTTATTAGTTTTAATTGAATTAACTAGTTATTTAGCAAGAGCTTTCTCTTTAGGAATAAGATTATTTGCTAACGTAGTGGCTGGACATACTTTAATGAAAATTTTATCTACATTTTTATATAAAATGTTTAGTGCTGGAGCCCTAGCTGCTATAATTACATTAATACCATTTACTTTATTCTTAGCTATTATGACATTAGAATTAGCAGTATCTGTAATTCAAGCTTATGTATTTACAATCTTAACATGTTCTTACATTAAAGATGCTATAGAATTACATTAA